ACAAAACGCACTGGGTTTTTGTGTTTCTTTCGGTTTCATTGATAGCAGAAGAGCCTGACTCTATAGGATTAGGGGCACTAGCGCTTTATTTCAAGAAAAAGTAAAGGGGCCTGAAAACGTAACGTAATAGGCTGCTATTCTAGGCTCGCTTCGCTTCTTCAAGCTCCGCCCCTTATTTATTGGAAAACTAATCACCGAGACGAGCACAAGACAGTGCTTGGAGATTCGATCTTGTCTTCTTTCGCTTGGTTTCCCCAGGTGGTGCGGTTGGGGAGTAGAGACCTCGATGCCGGGTCGTTCCAAAGTGACTTGCTATTGCTGCTGCAGTGCATCTTGTTCATCATCCAGGAATTTCTTTAGAATCTTTGCCTTCCTTACCGGGAATTGGATTCGAACCAAGTCTAAGATATTTATTTAAAATGTCGGAGAATACCGGGTATTTGAGTTTTTAGCATTAACACGATTAAATATTCTTTTTTCCTAGCCGATTCTTCCCTTCCTTCTCTTCTCACTCCCCGGGTTTAGCTCCGGAGGGATAGGGGCAAGGCATTAGGGATAGCTGCTTTCGTCTCCAGTTATGGATGGATAAGGTGGTAGTGCCAAATTTCGGAGTAGCCGTAATGGAAGAACTTTTAGCTTGGTTGTCCGGCCCTCTTCACCGATCTCCTAGCCCTACGAATCAAACATCTCCGGGCATCTGGTTTCAAAGAGAGATTGGTTAGTCGCCTTCTGTTCACTCTTACCCCTGACTACCGGACCCCATTGGTTAAGTTGGGGCAGGAATAGCTATCGGACTACGATCACAGGCCGACCCTCCTTTATTCTAGTCCAGTTGGAGAGGGCAAAGTCCCATCCGTTCCAGAAGTCGCAGAGAAATGGAAGGCTTAAATACCAAAAACTACGGAGGCATGATCTAAAAATGGGTAAGCCCGGTGGTTCAAGCCAACAACCTTATGTGCTTGCTTTTAAGAAATCTTTCTTCTCAAACCAAACAAACCCTACGCCTTCCCATCCAAGTGACATAAGCCTATCCCTGCAGGGAAGGAAGATCAAAAGTCAAGGTCTTCAATAGTAGTATAGTAGGGAACATATCACAACCAGCAAGCGTCAACATTTTAGCAATCGAAGGACCGTCGGAGTGAGCCGATTCAATGTCGTAAGGGCGTCTGTGTAACACATATCAAAGCGTCTGTTGCCAAGCCTAATATCTGATATCTGTCCTGTGTTAGCTGCCTGTCTCTCCCTGCCCACGACATGGGTTGGGCTTAGAGTCTGTTTCTTCTCTGTAGTTTCTGTAGTTGGTGTATTCATATCTCTCCTTTGAATGGCGTAGATCTTCGTAGTACCAGTCAGCTAGCAGGTCAGGATCGGCGTATGGGCAAGCAAAGAATAAAAAGTCTTCCTTTCCTGTCAGTAGCCGGGTAGCGAAACGACCTTAGGAGCGATCGATCTCATGGCCAAGCCAGTACCAAACAAAAAATCCGGACTGAGTGTCGCAACATCGGTACTTGTTTAGACTGAATTCAGTAAGAGGCAGGTCATTCTTTTAGATTTATGGTATAGCGTAGCTAGTGAGTGAACAATGAGGCTATGCTTTCTACAAGGCACTGTAAGCTCATGGTCAATCCATTCATCGAACAAGATCCCTTCATCGGAAGGAAAGAGGAGACGGGGACGGGTGTAATCTTCACTCACCGAAGATTATTCTCTTCACATAGATCTCGGGATACGAGACCTTCCTTCAACTACGAACTAAGCAGCCTTGAAAGTTGAAAGAAAGGAGTAGTGAAATGAAAGAAGAAGGGAATTCCTTATTGGATAGTCCCATCCCAATCCAATACGAAAACGAGTAATGAGCCCCTTTATGTTGTGGGCAGCAGAGAAGAGATTAGATTCTTATGCTTCTCTTTGCTTTATAAACGATCTTGGGAGGCTCGCTATCCCGATTTATTCTGAAGTGCAGGCGGGATAAACTAATCAGAGCGAGGACCTCCTTTGAATCTTTGACTCAGTCAGCTCTATGCCTTTGTCTTGGAGCAAGAAGAGCAGCAAACTCCCTTCAGGCTTACAGAATTCCTTGAAAGCAGGAATGATAAAAGAAAACAAAGGGGGAGCAATTTCAATTTATATATTAGCTTCTACCTATCCTTATACCCCCCAAGAAAGGGAAAGAGAAAAGACCTTATATGCCTGAAAACCTGAAAGGGACGATGTGACTCGACTGAAAGGAGAGGGATGAAGTGAACAAGAGATATACCACAGATACCATTTGAACCAGAGCTGAAACCTTTGAATTACCCGATACTGATTTCACTCCATAAGACATCGACTCACTGGCTGCTTTTAAAGCAGACTAAGAATAAGGTACGGAAGGAAGTAAAGGTGAAGCAGGCTTTCTATCTTCTTTGGCTTGCCAATATGACAGAGATGGGCCCTGGAGCCTGGGATCCGGCTGACGTATAGGCCTATGCACTTAAATTAATGGCTGCGACAAGTTAGGACTTGATCGAGGGATCAATTGACTGACTCCGGAACATAAAGTAAGAAGACCGGAACCCCGTGTGGACTATAAACCAACAAAAAGCTAATTTCTTGCTTCGGGGGAGGAGTTATAACTTAGACTCAAAAATGAAGTAGAAGTGGGCATTTTCTTGTCCCACCGGGCGTTCAAAGAAAAAGAAAGAATTCGTTGCTTTAACCTCTTTTCTCGTGGTAGGTAGGAGAGAGAGTAGAAGGGGGAGATTCGCTGCAGCTAGATTGCTCTCTTGATGCTCGATTCCTCAGTCGGAGGGGGGTTGGGATAGGTGGGTTCGAGGGGCCCAGATGAAGCAAATGCATAAGGTAAGGAAAGTATGGTTCGGTTAGCTTTTTTGTAGAGTAAGGGATGCGCACTTCATTCAGGTGGTTCAGCTCGTCAAACTAATCAAGGGATCAATCCGGGAATTCCGGGAGTCATGTGAGCAGTTCTGAACCCCATTCCGAACTCATGAGAAGAGGACCTAGTCATCGAAAACACTATATTCGTACGCCGGAGAGAGAGCACTTTTAGAAAAAGAATAGCAAAGAAGGCGGCCTATTCCAAACCCATCTAATAGTTGGGCTTTCCCATCTATCAGTCCTTTTCCTTGGATTGGAAGGAAGGCTAAAATGAAACTTGCACTTTTCATAGGGTCCTTTTCTATTGAGTAGTCACTCTTGGCCTCTTTAGATCTGTCCTGACTCGATAATGCTTCGTATTTTAATAATTCAGGATTGTACAGTATAACCTCCCTCTTAATGTCTACCCTCAGACCATTGAAGAACCTACTGACTGTAATGAATGGCTCTTCATCAATTTCACACCTAAGCATAAGCTCTTCAAATCGAGCCAAATAGTCAGACACATTAGACGTCGATTGCCTAAGATTTCACAACTGTTCAACCGATTTACTCCTAAAGTAGGTGGGGAGGTATTTTTCCTTCCACTTCTGCTTCATGACTGCCCACTGAGTGATGGGTGGTTCACCTAGACGCCCTAAGTTGCGTTGGACACTGTGCCAATCTTTCTTGGCGGATCCTATTAACTTCATCTTGGCAAAACGAACACGCTCTATGTCAGACATGCCATACCAATCAAAATAGTCCTCCATGTTATCCAACCAATCTGTGAAGATATGATCTTAGGGTCCAACTTTCCATCATATTAAGGGACATCAACTTTGACTCTCCTAGTAATGTCTCCTAAATTCTCATGACCATACCTAGGAGGTTGTGGTGAACGCCTGTTGTGTCTATCTGGAACTCTATGGATTGGTCCTCATGAAAATGATCACCACCATCAACCCTAGGATCTAAGGTTGGAAGGGGATCACCATCAGGGGGAAATCTTACTGTTGGTCTAGGGGTTGCGTGACTCATATTATTAGGGCGCCGTGTGTCCCAGAAGTGGCAAGTATTCCGTGCACTGACCTTATAGAATAAGGGGAACCGTTTAACTGCCTAACTGAATCCTATAAATCCTCTCCTACAGGGCGCTTACCAAAGTGTTTCAGGATTTGTGAAAACTTCTCAGAGAGTTGCTCTACTTTACCCTCGAGACTGTCCAATTTAGAGTGCATGGTTTGGTTGTCAGTTTGTGGAGTGGGAGGGTTCTGCAATTGAAGAAGAATCGGTGAGAGCTAGAGTACTTCTATAGGCAAATAGCCGCCTATTTATATAAGAAAAAGGTATCCCCAGTTGGAGGACGCAGCTCTCGAATCTAGCTATTTCTTTATTATCGGAACTGCCATAGTTGATGCATCGAATGCTGCTAGTGCAATAAGACTTTTTGAAAGCTGAGCTGTTTTGTTTGCGGACTTACGCAAATAGTGAATTTTGAGCTGCTCATAAAAAACCTCGGTTTCCTCCGATTAGAAGGTGGTGGGAAAGTAGAAACAGTTGTTCTTGAAGCTGTCCCTGGGGAAGTTAGAGGTAAGGGTGTAGGTAAGGTAGTAGTGATCAGATGAACATCTCACTTTCGCTATCAGAGCTATGTGAGGCGATCTCCGTGAGGGAGTCTTATCTCGAAAGGAGTGAGACTGCCTACCTAATGAAATTAATAACAGAGGCGAGCGGAGTGAGGGCGGTGGGCGGGCACGGTGGGAAAGAAGACCTGCCTCGCGCCATTGAAGACGAAGACGCTACGAGTCGTGCTTAACGTGAGGAAGCAACGACTCTACGCTCACTGGAATGCTCCTAAAGAGATTATTCCCTAAGAGCGTACAACTTAGTGCTCGATCGCGAATGGCCAAAAAAGAGATTAGTAGTATGCCCCAGAAGAAGGAGATAAACGTTTTCATAAATGAAATTCGAAAGGGCATTCGAACTAGCATCGACAGCACGATCAGGTAATTGACTGAAAGCAGAGGGAGATGGTCGACTGACAAGTTACTTAGTGCTTGTGCTAAGGAATCGTTTTTCAGTATGATCAGGAATCGAATTTCAAGTAATTCTGTAAGCCTGTATGAAATTACAATTAAGTAAGCTTTTTCATAGAACCAGGACCCCGATGTCACTAAGCAAAAACTCGCTTTTGAACTGGTAGGGTTACCCCATTAGGTCTCCGACCGCTGCTTCTGCTACGGCAGAGGATGGTGGAAAAAAGACTAAGGTGTGTGAGTTCGGCTGTATAAGACGTCACTGTGACTCGCCTTGCTGCTCCCATAGTCTAATCTAAAGTTCTACAACTGAGAACCGCTTCTCTCTGGTCCCTCTCCTTGCTTCTAAGGTAGGACCATCCGGTTTGATTCACTTTCCAGACCTTTCTTCGAGCTGTCACTCATAGATTCTGACTTTGATCTTTAGGCGAAATCAAACTCCTTTCGTCCATGAGCCCATACTATCTTCCGTCACTCCACTCGATCAACATAGGGGAGGGGATCTTAGCGAGTAAAACAAGAAGGAAGACAAACAGAAATAGTAATTTAGAGGGTGAGTGAACGGTCTCTAATCAAAGAGGAAATTCCTGGGAAGAGGACCTCGCCCTCTTTCTCTTTCGATAGACTTCCTAAAGGATGATCTAGCTGTGGATGATGTCCCAGCTCGAGAGGTCAACCTTGTAATCTGAATGCCTGCCCCTTCTTCTTTCCTCTAGCGGGCTTTGTCTCATATCACATTCATTCTTCTATGTTAGAAGCCTCTGGCTACTCTCGAGACCTCTGACTCCAGAATAGTCACGCTTCCCAGTCTCTCAGCGAGTTCGAAGGCGATTGAGGAGTTTTTTAATCCCGCTATTCTGCATCTGGTCTTTCCGTAAGCCTGCCCAGCTGAGGAGAAAGGAAAGAAGAGCTGGCTTTGTTGTTCCTTCCCGCGATTGGCCCTAGTAGAAAGTGATATGGATTCTTAGCTTTTGAGCAAATAGGATGAGACTATCATCCGAAGTATTGAAACGAAGGATTTCTAATGGAAGGGAGCAGGCAAAGTCTAGCTGCCTATTCTCTTCCTTAAGTTAGTCCCAGACTTGCTAAGACTAGCAGCGCTCACTCTAACAGCTGTTATTCCGTTCTCAGTTGATTCAATAGCTGCGCTTACAAGAGATTCAATGGCATCGCTTCTTCCTCTAAGCATGCTACCTGTCCCCGCTACGGATACTGACTCTAGAGAACGTCGAATCATCATCCACTCCTGGCTGAGTCAACAAGACTTGTGACAACAGAAGGAAGAGCCTATCTTTTCTCTATCCTGGAGCCACATTGACTCATTGATAGCACTGGGATGAAAGACCAGCTTCTTCAACAAGAGCGGAGTCGCTCACTGCTATCTTCTCCACCTAATCCACTGCTGATCGCCCTTCGGTCAGGAATAGCCAGCCTTCAATATCTTGTCTATCAGTCTGGTGAGGACTAGCCTTCATTGCCTAGCAGCTCATCTCCAGCTCTCTCTTTCTCCTCCCTAACACCCTACTCTCTCCTTGTGCTTTGATGCGGATCTCAGGTAGAAAGAAATAAGAGAAGCTGAGAGATTCACCTGCAGGGACGCGCTCCGGTCTAAGGCCTTGGCTGACGTACGATCCCCGTCCACCTTCAAAGGGTAGCTATGTAGACAGATTTTTTTGAATTTACTTTCGTGTTTGGAGTAGGTGATAATGAGGAACAGCAAGGAGATGGCTTTTTAGCCAAAACAGTGTGGGTAGCCTGCCCCAATCAAGCGTAGCGATCACTGAACGATTGATTCCTATTCTTATTATACAAGATTCTTGGATGAGATAGATGGTGGGAACAATGAAGCGGATTCTTCATCTGTAGCTTGCAATTTGTATTCTTTCTTTTCTCGATCTACTGCTTGCTTTCGCTTACCTAGATTGAAGAAGCGCACTCACATCCAACTACTTAAACTGGGACGGGACCAATCATGTTGATTGCCTATCCGACCCAGCTCTAAAAACTGGTTTGGTTTTTGAATCACAGACTTTATCCTCTCAATCGGAGAGGCCTCTAGTCCCCAGTTCTATTATGAAATCCTATTTGTTTTTCTTTCTGACCAAGGTAGTTGACTTGCTTACTTGTTAGAGTCAGGAAAGCAGACATTGCGGATCTTCACTTCAATCATAGGAAGCAGAGAGGACTGGATCTGGATACCATAAGGCACATGCAACAACATGAAAAGCGTCGGATAAGAGGATGTGACCATGAAGAGGTTGGGCTGGTTTTGAGTTGGATGTTCGAGCAAGCGTAGCCTTCAGTGCTCTACGATCTTCGTTCTATTCTACGGCTACTTGAAATCGTTAGGTTAGTCTCGGGTATCTTGTTAACGTTACTGCGCTTTAACGACACCGTAGTGGCGGTTTGAAAGATAGGATAGCGAGGCATGGAAGCTATCTGCTATGCTATTAGAGGATTGATTTTAGACTGTAAACACACCACCCTGTTGGCTGTAGTTTTAGCTTGTATATATGAGAAATTAACAAGAAAAAAACGATATATTAAAAAGAATTCAAATCAGAAATTTTTCTACACAAAACAGGGAAAGAGAATGAACTAGAACAAAGCGGATTTTATTCATTCCACAGCACTACAAGCATTTTTTTACATGGGAGTACATCCTATGGGAAGCTTACACACACATAGACCAGCCACACAACATTACAACAAAAAGTTAACAAACAAACAACATATTAAATTAAAGAAAGACTCTTCTAGGTCCCCCTGCGGCTGCGGAGGGCCCCCCTCACAATGAGGTCTCGTTGTTCTTGGAGGAGGGCCCTCCTCCTTTCTTCCAGACCGCGAATGCGGTCCAGGATCCGTTGCATGGCTGCAGCCACAAGCGCTGGATCGATGGGAGGCAGGTGCTCCCAAAAGGCAGCCAGGGTTTGCTGCCGTTGGGCCTTCTCGGTATCGATGTTTTGAATTTCTTGATCTATTTGGGAAAGTCTTTCAGCAGTTGCTGGATCCATCTCCCTTTGCTTTGCCAAATAGATCAAGAAGCGTCCTATTTATAGGCGCGGGGGTCCAAAATCAAATCCTTAGTTTTTTCGCGGGTATCGCCACGCGGCTTAATCCCTCTCACTCCCTCAGGAATAGGAGGCAATAATAGAACGCACATCAGAGAAGAGAGTACTCCCTTTATAAATAAACAAGGCCCTCCGCGTCCTTTCTTAATAGATGGAGCAATCCTCACTCGACAGCTCGAAAGCGGATCAGTACAAACCCACGTGATCCGTATTCGCTTACGTACCAGGCGTGCTTCGTCGTACCCTGACAACTCCTCTTTCACTGGCTTCTACTTGTCTTTTACTGGCTTATTTTTACCCAGCTTCATGATGGAACTCCCCTCGGCCAATCGTCACTCGACAGCAGCTCCGTCCTAGCGTAGGCGAAAGAAGTCAAGCCTCTGCCTCTATCGCTTGATTGAAAGGATCAGACACTTTCCCCTACTTTTCTTTTGACAGCAGAACGCATTATATTATTAATATAAGTCAGGTAAACTTGCTTTTGCCGATTGCACTCGGATAGCGGCCTGGGCCGTCCTGGAATGGGAATAAAATGAATTAGATGGACTGGACTTCGATGGGCTTTGTTTGGAAAGCCAGGAAAAGGTGGCATTTCCGGGCCAGGGCTGAAAATGGATCTGAATGCTAACATTGGGCTAACCTTCACTCCACTCCAATAGAATGGGGAAACGAGCAGAAGCATATTTTGTCTGCCATCCCTCAGGGCAAATCCGTGTTCATCACAGGCTCTGCTGGGACTGGTAAAACCCTATTGCTTGAGGAAATCAAATAAAAAAATTACCAATTTTGTCATACAATAAGATCCAATTTGTTTGGCCCATTACCTTGAGTGAGGCCGAACGTGTACACCTTTTGTTATGAAGATGTGATCTTATCCACCGATGGGTCTTGTTCTAAGCCCAACCCTCTCGTCTTAGGGTAGGATATCCAGAAACCTTAAATCACGGGAACTTCCCCTTTTTGGTGGACAACCTATGTAGGGCTGACTAAGCCCACTATCCTACCTAATAGGGTCCCATCTTGTGTCGGGTTAAGGCTCCACCTCATGTTGGGTTAAGGGCTTAGTGGAACCCAATTTCTTCACTTGTAGTCTAGGGCTTTGCTTGGCATTGGGCTTCGATATAGCTTGCTTTCCTGGTTTTGGATTAAACCTCTGCTCTCCTAATTCAGTCTATAGGCTTTGAATTTAGCCCAGAAAGAAACCTTTCTTAGCATCCAATTGCTCGACTCGATGGGTACTTCTAGGGAGAAGCTCTTGTATTTCTTTAAGGAGTTGGTTAGTGGCCTCTTAACTCGAAATCGAATATATATTCAAGAGACTAAAAAGATCGGGAATGCACATCTAAAAGGAGAGGAACTTCACTCGCAAAAAATAAAAAGATAAACGATAGACAGAAAGAGAAGGAATAGCGGGCAAAGCGATTCCAATGCTTAACGAATGGACCAATCCAAGACTTGGAATGCTACCAGAATCGGCAGCTGCTCTTACCTTACTAGCACGATACCGAAATGGCTCTTAGCCGACTAAAGGCTACAAGACTGCCCCTCACTCTCAGAGAAAGACAGAACGGACAAGAACGACTTTGACATCCTCAAGCTAGAAAGAGGATAGGCTATTGGGGCTTCCTGCGAATTCTGTGGAAGACAGTAGAATATTCGAGGGAAGTCAACTGTTGCGGGCCGCCTAAACCAGTGCAAGGTTTTATTCCCAAAGAAGCAATAGGGAATCCATCTAGTATTGACTAAGGAAAGATGGTGCTGGGGGGTCCCACTAAGGTGAATGTTATTGAACCCAAACGTTCAAAGCCATGCCCTTCTACGTCCATTGCTACTGTAAGACCACCAACAGGGGGAGATGAGCGGGCCTACACACTTGGAACAGCCTCGCCAAGAGTCTGCACAGGCCCGGTTCTTTTATCTTTGGAGCTTTTAAAACACCAGTTGCAGTAGGAAGACCCAGGGGAAAACATCTGTCCTTATCGCTTTATAGTGCCACAAGAAGTGACAGAGGTAGAGGGAGAGGGTCAATTATCACTAAACGTTCCGGCACCATCACCAGCGCACATGAGAAAAGGTCAAGGAGAAGGTGAGAGGAAGGTTCAAACACCAGGCTACACAGCCCTAAACTCAAGCAATGATTTATTGTAGTGAGTTTAGTACACCGTACTCAAACCAAAATATCGGAAGCAACCTTCCATTCACGTAAATGATACTGTAGGTAAACTTCCTGTTTGGGCTAAATATTTCGGTCATAATAGAATAAATCTTTTGAATGAGTCATTGACAATTAAACATAAAGAAGAGGAACCTGTTGCCAGAGGAGGCTATGAAATAGTAGCCAGTGATTGCTTTGGCAAGCTAACTGAAGGATCGAGGATAAAACCTCTTGTCAATACAGACAATTTTCATAGAAAAGTCAGCGAGTGGAATAAATGGAACGAGTATAAGGGCTAGTTAGTAGGTGAGGTTTCTAAGTGTGAAAATTGTAGTAAGCAGTAGTTAAGCTCTCAAGCGAGTCAGTCGTTAGTTTAGTTGAGAATCCTGTCCAGCCAGTAAGGGAAGTAAGTAGAGTCAATAGAGTTGAGTAAGTCCTTGTTTCTTTCCCTTTTACGTTGAGGCAGCTAGTAATGTAAGTGCTCGTCATGAAGATAGTATAGGAGAATATGGCCCCAATGATAGCACGAGCAGGAAGCCGCCAGCCCATTTGGTTTGGTTTCAAGCCCGTTTAAACGCCTTTGAACGGCCGTTTGATGGCTGTTTAAGGTCTAAGGTCGTCCGGAGTGAAGTTTAAGGAAGATAAGATGTGCCAGTTAGAATTACCAGGATCTGCCAGCGGTATTTGATTGAAAGAGTGCGGTACCGGTACGAATTACTTTATTGAATTAGATAGCCCCTCCTCTAATTCCACGAATAGATTCGATCCATTAGATTATTTTTGACTCTTTCTTCTCGGCCTAACGACTGAACTCTTATTTATTGGGAGGCTGTCTTCGCTCGCGAATGACTAATAACTAAGAAAGGTGCTTTCCTTTACTAATCTAATAGAATACCCCTTCTCGATAAGTAAGGTAGGGGGCTTGCTGAAGATTTCCAATATTGCCCAGGGCTTGGCTTATCGCCTACTCCTGCTGGTGAAGAGGAAGGCAAGAAGGAAGATCTTGGCGTCTCAGGGACAAATGCCACAGAAGTAGCTGTTTTCGCGTTTCGAGTTGTTGTCGCAATTGAATCATCATAGGTATAGGTCAGTGTTCCATTAACCGGTCTTTCAGGTCTTGTTGGTGTGATCGTATCTTCTGTGAGAGTTGCCGGTGCTAATCTTTTCTGTTACAGTAAGAGCTGCAATTGAATACGGTGTTCTCGAATAAGCCGCTTGAGAAGAAGCGGCTATTTCATCCCGTCTGTCTGTAGTAAGCAATTCCTTTCCGGGCTGTGATTGATAAAATATCCCCCGGTCTCCCCGTCGGTTCGGTGGTTGGTTTTTGGTTTAATGAATATCTGTACTTCCTCTTAGCCTCGGCCTTACCCGTTCGATTGATTGCTATAAAAGTTTGAAAGGTAGGTTTTGTCAGTGATTAAATGGAAAGGAAGGAAGGGAAGAGGTAACTCACCAACCAACAGGAGGAGGATCTGAAATAGAGCACCAACAACCGTTCTACTCGAGCGGAACTTCTAACTGAAGCTTCTCACGTTTTTCAGCAGGGTCTGGGCTACGGGGTCCTTTTCCAACCCCTCTCTTATGCGTTCGGGGATGGCCCCTTTGAGTTGGCTCATGTCTGCTATCTCTTCTAACTTGTTGGATGCCAACTCGGCCTTTCGACTTAGTGCGTCGGCAACTTGATTTGATTGGTCCTCCCGGGCTTGTACTCGAGGACCATGTCGAACCCCACCAGAAAGTCTTGCCACCGTGCCTGGGGCTCTCTTCTGAGTAAGGAAAGAGCTCGTAGCCACGTTATCGGTCTTGATCACGAACCTTGAGCCCAGCGAAGAAAACTACACTGCGCTCCAGCAATTCAATGATCTCTGTGACTTGGCTATCAAGGTCACTCGCCACGAGCGCTTGCTGCGAAAAGTCGGACTTGATGCAATGGTGGCGGAGATCAATATCACTAAGCCAGTTGTTTGCCTTGCTCTACGCAAAGCCCCACCCAATCAGGCTGCCATGCTAAACAAGCCTGGTATGGAGCGGACTGCAGGCAAATTTGGCAATCGGCCACGTGACTTCACGTACGATGTCTCAAAGGCCGATGAGATCTATGATTGCTTGGAAAAAGTCGGGTTAGTTGGGTCCCCAGAGCATAAAGTCCAGTTAGACGCACTAAAGGGACAGAAACCCGTATGCAAGTTTCATGCCAGTAATAGTCACGCCACAGCTGACTGCGTAGCCTTCCGCCACGCAATACAGGACAAGATTGATGGAGGCTTGCTTCAGTTTCCCGATAAGGGAAAACAGATGTTGATTGACAAGCAACCATTTCCCAAGACCGCGCAGGCAGCGCCGGTGTATATTCATGACCACTACTTTGATTTGTCGATATAGTCAGTGTGCCGCGAGTGCTTTCTCTCTTTTGTCCAACTTGACTTCTTTCTTCCACATAGGCCTCGCTTGCATGCCTTGTGGCAAACTAGACTGAAAAATGGTGGTTTATATCTAAATAAAGACACGCTCTTGAAGCCCTAAGAAATAGGCTTAATCGGTTCGAATCCGAATAAGGGCGGGCTGGCTCTTTCTCCGGAATAGGAGAGTCACTTACCCAGAAAAGATCTTGCTAGGCAGGCGGTTCCCTCGGCCGCCTTTACTTGGAGGCCCCTTTCACTCCATGAAGTAGCGAGGCTCGTTGAAGCAGACCTAGACAGAAAGATAAGTGGTCGTTCGTTCGAGAATGAGGTTGCTCCCCGTTGACAGAGGGAAAGGGGGGCAGAACGAATAGAGTACAAGCTATATGCTTAACACAACACATGCAATTCGAACGAAGTTTTCTCGGAGAGATCAGTTGGGTTCAATGCCCGCTAGTCCCATGCTTTTTGTTGGTCAACAACCAACCACAGCTATCTATAGTTCTTAACTACTCCGTGCAGGAAAGACTCTCTTTCTTTCCGTCTGGAGGGAATTTTTTTGTCTCAATCAATCACTATGTTTCCACTCCATTTTCATTACGAAGATGTATCACGTCAGGATCCGTTGCTCAAACTGAATCACGCCAACGTTATGGAAGTTCCTGGATCGTGTGAAATAAGAGTAGTACCTAAGGCACCCTATGATTTCATAATCAAAAATGGAAAATTGGCTATGGAGATTCCGCGCGGTCAGAAATTCATACAGACACAAAGGGCTTCGACAGGAAAGTCGTTTCGATCCAATCCATTCTTGGGGTCAAAAAAAGACAAAGGATATGTCAGTGACCTAGCACGACAAAGCACTCTCCGAGGGCATGGAATGTCTAATTTTTCGGTCAGAATATCGACAGTAATGTCTCTGTTAGATTCTCCGGTCGAAATACGGGAAAAGTCCATTAAATTCTCGATGGAAACGGAGTTTTGCGAATTCTCCCCGGAACTGGAGGATCATTTCGAAATATTCGAACATATTCGAGGGTTCAATGTGACTATTGTAACTTCGGCCAACACACAAGATGAGACTTTACCACCGTGGAGCGGATTTTTGCAAAAAGATGAGGGAGAAACTCAGTAAGAGATGTCGGAGAAGCGAAATATACGAGATCACAAACGCAGATTGCTCGCGGCTAAATATGAATTGAGACGAAAGCTTTATAAAGCCTTTTGTAAAGATTACGATCTTCCTAGTGATATGCGGGAAAAACTTCGTTATAAGTTGTCCAAGTTGCCAAGAAATAGTTCCTTTGCACGAGTTAGAAACCGATGTATTTCCACAGGTCGCCCTCGTTCCGTATATGAGTTCTTTCGAATTTCTCGTATCGTTTTTCGTGGATTAGCATCTCGAGGTCCTTTGATGGGCATAAAGAAATCGTCTTGGTAGCAACCGCAAAACCAATAAAACAAGGAAGGGTTAGCTCTGCAGCTGGTCCACAAGCAAGGTAAGTAGGTCCATTACCGGCCGGCTCCGGACCGAAAAGACCTAACGGAGTCATCCCTTATCTCGGATCGGAGATGCTAACGGGGCAGGAATCGAAGTGGGGGACCTATCTACCGCCTGTGTCTATCTCCTGTCAAGTATGCTCCCTAAACTACGTACAGGGTAGTACTCTTGGATATAAGATCACCGCGTGAACGTGAACATAACATTAAGTTACGAATGTAACTCCCGAGGGATCGACCACTATTCTAAATAAAGTCAGGCGGAGAACTGTTGTTCATTGGAGCGCCGGAGTGCGGAGGTTGTTCCCATCATTGAAGTCAGAGTGTGGGACTGAGCCTTCCGAATGATAAAGAAAAAAAAGTGCTTAGTTTCGTTGGAAAAACCAACGCAAATATCATATTGACTTTCTCTCGCCCAACTTCTAAGGATAGATAGAAAAGGTTGGAGAGAGTGACTTTCTGAAATTCTCTCCTTTCTAAAGCTGCGCAAGGCGGCCCCACCCACCCCTCTTTTCCCCCTTTAATGAAAGACCCTCGCCCGCCCCGCTTCCTATTCATTTTTGGGTCGGGACCCGAGGACCTTTTTTTTTTCTCAAGAGGTGATTTCGAGAATCAACCAACCGAAAAATCCGTAGCCCAGGTGACTCACAGCCTCCCTCTCGAAAAAAAAAAATGGGATTCAATAACAAAAAAGAAGCTTTTTGATTGATTCAGGGCGCAGCGAAACCAAATTCTTTCAAGGCAAAAGGGGGGCTTACTTACTTGACTTTTCCTGACGCTGAGTCATCCTATTCAAATTTAGCTATGTTAATCGAACAGGAAAAGTTTTAAGATGATATGGACCCCCAAGAGATGGACGAGAACCTCCGCTTAGGGCTCGCACTCTGTCCCGCTTGGTGGACGAAATCTTCTCTCCTTTTAGATAGAATTCTTTCTCCCACACACCTTTGCCCTCTTTCACCGAAGAGGAAAGAAGAATCTTCCAAGCGGACAGAGACCTAAATATCCATTAGATTCATTCCTAAGCTTGCTTTGTTGCAGTAAGATGATCAGTCCGAGAGTGCTGGGGAGAAGAGAAAGCGGTCAAAACCCCGGTCACCGAGCAGTCGGACGAGTCTTCAGTAACCCATAATTACCCCTTCGACGCTCGCTTCTTTCGCTGTATACCCCCTCCATCCTTCGGAGGCGGAAGAAAGAAAAGGTACTCTAAATAATGGATTATTTATTCTTTTTAAGTAGGGCCCCAGAACGAAAAAAAGGTGGGGGAACCAGAGTTGTCACGATCGGAAAGAGAAAAAAAAATGACTATAAGGAACCAACGATTCTCTATTCTTAAACAACCTATATCCTCCACACTTAATCAACATTTGATAGATTATCCAACCCCGAGCAATCTTAGTTATTGGTGGGGCTTCGGTTCGTTAGCTGGTATTTGTTTAGTCATTCAGATAGTGACTGGCGTTTTTTTAGCTATGCATTACACACCTCATGTGGATCTAGCTTTCAACAGCGTAGAACACGTTATGAGAGATGTTGAAGGGGGCTGGTTGCTCCGTTATATGCATGCTAATGGGGCAAGTATGTTTCTCATTGTGGTTCACCTTCATATTTTTCGTGGTCTATATCATGCGAGTTATAGCAGTCCTAGGGAATTTGTTCGGTGTCTCGGAGTTGTAATCTTCCTATTAATGATTGTGACAGCTTTTACAGGATACGTACCACCTTGGGGTCAGATGAGCTTTTGGGGAGCTACAGTAATTACAAGCTTAGCTAGCGCCATACCTGTAGTAGGAGATACCATAGTGACTTGGCTTTGGGGTGGTTTCTCCGTGGACAATGCCACCTTAAATCGTTTTTTTAGTCTTCATCATTTACTCCCCTTTATTTTAGCAGGCGCCAGTCTTCTTCATCTGGCCGCATTGCATCAATATGGATCAAATAATCCATTGGGTGTACATTCAGAGATGGATCAAATTTCTTTTTACCCTTATTTTTATGTAAAGGATCTAGTAGGTTGGGTAGCTTTTGCTATCTTTTTTTCCATTTGGATTTTTTATGCTCCTAATGTTTTGGGGCATCCCGACAATTATATACCTGCTAATCCGATGCCCACCCCGCCTCATATCGTGCCGGAATGGTATTTCCTACCGATCCATGCCATTCTTCGTAGTATACCTGACAAATCGGGAGGTGTAGCCGCAATAGCACCTGTTTTTATATGTCTGTTGGCTTTACCTTTTTTTAAAAGTATGTACGTGCGTAGTTCAAGTTTTCGCCCTATTCACCAAGGAATATTTTGGTTGCTTTTGGCGGATCGCTTACTACTAGGTTGGATCGGATGTCAACCTGTCGAGGCACCATTTGTTACTATTGGACAAATTCCTCCTTTTGTGTTCTTCTTGTTCTTTGCCATAACGCCCATTCCGGGACGAGTTGGAAAGGGAATTCCGAATTCTTACACGGATGAGACTGATCAGTGAAAAATTCTGACACCAATCATTTACGTATTACACCCAGAATTCATTGACAAGCGCGCTTTGTCCCCAACCTTTTGTGAGGCAAAACCTCACCTTCACTTCACTTCGACGCAAGAGGACCGGTCGCTTCGACGAGTTGGCGGTCTAAGAGAACTTTAATATAATAATGTCTGATATGGATCAGCTTGTGGCGGATGTAATCTTAAAACTCGGCTTGGCTTTACCCCTAGCTATTCTGGTAGGGATTGGCGCTGGGAAAACCATCCATACTATAACTACTCTAAATATGGAAACGCAAATTACAGATTTAGCTGTAGATGTTGTCAAAGGTCAAATTGTAGAAAAACTCGAGATTCTTTTGCGCGTATATAGGGATACGAATGTAGATGTTAACTTACCGGCAGCGGTGGATTTACAGGCAGTATCCGAACGCGTTCTTTTTAGCGTGGACAGCATTCACTGGCTAAACCATATATATGTATGTATGGTAAATCATGGGAGTCAGAGTGAACCCTTTCTCCAAGTTCTACAATTTCTTGCTCTTAGTCTTGAGTTTAGTGCGTCGGTTGTAGTCTTTATTTGAGCGGGGATATGGGGGGGGAGGCTGACAAAGCAACAGGGGGTAAGTCCAGTTAGTCCAGTCAAGCTAGTCTAAGCAATTCCGCAGTAACTTCACTTGCTCCTTTGGAGCACTAAGGAAGGGGGATCTTTACTTATACAGCCTGAAGTCTGAAGAGACTGTCTATTGTATTGAGACATATTTCAGTGAAGATTACCCGGATATTGTCTTCAAAACCTTTCTTCAAAGGAGTCAGAAGATGCCTTAGCATTTGCTTTGTCACATCTCAAGTCAAGGTATCGTTGAGGTATCGAGGCTCCCTAGTGAGTGAGTGGTATGGTTCGATCTTTATTTAGGGGCATCATGGACAGCGAGAAGCTTCTCACAGAGCGCATATGAAAGAAAGGATGCTTGCCATTGAAGGTGGTTCCTGCTTTCCCGGTAAGTTAGGAGTGAAAGAAGTTAAGGAGCGAAGAAGCTCGACTGAAAGGGAGAGGATAGAAGAAGCTGAAACAGGGTATTAAGATGGGGAGTTTCCTACTTCTTTTTCTAACTAGGTACGTTGGGAACTAAACCGGAAAGTATGGAAAATTGTCTTCAACCAAAGCAAAGGATATTCCTCAATCAATTCACTTGAAAAGCCTGTTCCGATCGAAGGGAAAGGACAGAAGCCTTGGGTGGGGAAAGAAAGTCAGGAACTAGCTCGGCTAACAAGTCATAAGACAGAGGAGAGGGCACAAGACAAGATGCTCGACCGATCCGTAGAGGTTAGTAAGAGGCTTGACCGAGGGAACCAGCTCGGCCAATAGCAATATGAAGAGGTTCGGATGGTACAGGTTCAAGGTTGCCCGATTGGTAAATAGTAGAAGTCTCCGGAACCTCTTATACTTCTCTGTGCAAAAACTCCAATCAAAGGGGGATCAGTTGGATAGAATCCTGGAATTCGTTCAAAGTCAAAGAAACCCGAATAGAGATACAAGCTTGATTTACCTTGTTTTGATGCTTTAAAGAATGCCTCGGGGAACAATATAGTTTACCTGCTCGCCTACTACGGTTAAGGGAAATGTTTCTGTCGAAAGGCAAACAATGTGGGTAGTACGATTCTTCCTCTTTATGTTAGGCTGGCCTAGAGCCCTTTTTTAAGGTATTTTTCACTATATTAGGAGGTATCTTCCCGGTTGAATTGATCATGAATAGTATGACACTGACTCAGCTCAGATGCTGATCCGGGAGAAGTCTCTTCTGAAAGCACCTCCTGCTGGACTGGATTCTCGTTCTGAACCGAAGACCCAAGAGAAAGAATCCCTTGTTTCTAGGATCTAGAAATCGAACCGGCATAGTTTGAGAATGTAGGCATCTCCTCATCAATAGGTACCGAAGCCGACCGAAAGAGTTTATTTAGGAATCTTTCCCCATAGGGGTCTGTTACTCGCGCCTAAGCTGATGTCTGGAATGGCTGTAGCGGGATCTTTATAGAACATGGATGGTTCCGACATCGAATGATTCCCCAGAAGGTGCCTGAAACTATCATTTTGACAGCAGAAGTACATCCGGATTGTAAAAGTTCCATTCTCCGGTGCCCAATTCCTACCTTTTGCTTGGTGATTTTACTTTCGATTGAGGAACGGGGCTTGCCCTAGTATTCTAGTTCTTAATGATACATAGGAAAAACTAATCGTAAGATGTATCTTATACTTCCTGGCTGGGGGGACTACCCCCCTTCTTGACTTCGCTACTGAGACCACTTCCAAGTCAGAGCGCAAGCCGACCATCTTTGCTGCGGAGGAACCTACATGTGAAAAAGAACCCGATCATACGGGGAAAGCCTTCCCAACTGCGTATACCTTACTTACTAGCTAGCCTAAGAAGATAAGTACTAGCCAGCAGACTGGAAATCATCCGAGCTCACCAGGACCCAGAAAAGAGGATGCTGAGAAAAAGGGCTTCAACCGAAGGAATCCCCCATAAAAGCTGTGCTGTGAAAGTAGGGATTTAAGCATAGATAGAGGTGAGAGTTTAGCCTCTTGATTTAGGAGTGAAATAACCCGCGCGCGGTATTCTTAAATAAAAGCACTTTACCTTCCCAGGAGTTTGTGTATTGATGCCGAGAATACACTTTTTGATAGAATCAGCTCTTTGAGAATAAGTTGTGTGTGTAAAAATAGGTTGCATATAGTAACCGGAGTTGAGGACATGAGAATCTAGTGTAGAACTCGAGATGGGATGAATACCTGTTCTTAGATTTATATTATCCGCTGCTCTTGGAGTTGAGGTATTTCTTTCGCTATTGAATCTCGTCTGTCTGTAAGAAGCAATTCTGACCCTGTCTGTGTATGAGGAAGGTCTGCAGATGCGTTTTCGGGAGCAGATAGAGTGTAAGGAAGATAATCGGATGTTGTGCAACGGTAGGAGCTCCCTGTTCTCATTCCTTTCTTTATCGGAAAAAACCAGAAAACAATCAAAGGGGCCAAGCTCTAGTTCAAGTAGGAATTCCAATCTCAAGCCTCTTTCCTCCCTGTGAGGGAGATTGGTCCTAGCTGCTTCTTTCATACCAAGAAAAGAAGCTGTCATTCCAGTACCACTGTCCAATCAGTGAGTCAAGCACTAGTACAATTGAGACCTTAGGTTTGGTTACAGGCATTCGTCAAAGGCAGCCTTCATTCAAGCGATAGCAGACCAAAAAGGGATGGGAATGGAGGCATTCCAGCCCAACATACTCCGGTGAATGGGTCGAGAGAGATAGAGAGGGGAGTGGGATACAGGAAGTATAGTGAAGAGTTGAGTGGCTATCCAACCATCCAATCGGCTATGGAGGGTGGTTTCAGCAAGCGGGTAAACCGATTCTGACTAGTCAAAACGTAGGCGTCGCTCATCCCTCGTGTTCTCTCCCGTGAAGTGATTAATCCCTAAACTAAAAAGGGCATGCAATCCCTATGGAAAAGCAAGTCTTCCAATTGGAGTCAATTTCCACCCTCTGATGATACATTCCGCCCTTCCGTATAGCCATAAAGGTATGGAATCTATCTTATGGATGACTTGAAATAGTTCTGCCACCCCCTCCTCTTTCACCTATCCCTTCACTCCCCAGGGATTCCGTACATCTATACAATCACGGTTCATCGGGAGGGGCAAGCATTTTCCGTTCAGTCGGTAATGAATCAATACGCAGGGAAACTTTCTTCCATGGGAATGGCAAGTCTCGGACAGGCTCATATTGGTTGGGTATGCTCTTTCCATAGGCGACTTTCCAGAAGGTCTTCAAGGAAGGTGGATATGCTCTTCTTCTCAGAAAGACCATCGAAGGAAGAAGATTCATAATTCACTACAATTTTTGACGTCCGCTGTCCTAAAAAAGATATTTATAGCGAGCAGCACTACTAAAAATGACCGTTCGATAGGTTCCCATTTGGGGGCTTCAACCAGATTTCGCCCTCTGCATCGGGAATTGGATCAAGATCAACTGCTTTTTAATTAAGCTTTTGGCTTTGGCTCTCGAATTGACTATTGAAAAGGAAGGGATGTTGGGCGAGGTGATGGCTCTCTTTCAAGATATGCATCTCGAACCAGGTCTCCAACCGGCACTGAAATGGGCCCTTCACTGGGGGTGCCCCTCCCCGGTCTCAAGAACTCGAGCGGTCTTAACTTAATAGGTACTGGTAGCCGATTCGGGTTGTATAGCTGCTGGGAAGCATAAAGATCGATCAATGTCCTGATTGCAAGGAAGATGTCAATGCCCAGTAGTGAATGTGTTCCCGGTGGGTCTATCGTCAGTGTTCTAGTGCAAATCATATATCTATGTTTTTCAAAGCACGTCAAGACCAAAACAAAGCGAACGGACGGCAGGTGACTTTGATCTCACGCGGGCCTATACTTCGGCAACTAAGAAGGGGGCTGGGCAATAAGGAGGCTCCTAGCTAAAGCTAAACTTGTCTCGTTCGCGAATGAACCCAACGTCGGGAAATGAAAGAGGCCGCCCTAAGCACCATGCCTGTTTTGATCCTTGTTCCCCTTCTCGCCTCGCCCTATCCGACTGGACACCACATCTCGTCTTCAACTCATTCCGACACTGTGAGATCGATCCTATGGTCACGCCTTAGTCCGAAGGGCTAAACGGGCTTTTGGGCTTTATAAAGAAATGTGACTCTCCACCTATTTCATTGTGTGCTTACTCCCCTTCTGCGCTAAAAAAAAAGATAGTAGATAACGTCATCCTTTGCTTGGCTTGCTCCGAGCCATCTTGTTAAGGAAGGGCGGCTAGGGTGGGAAATTAAGAAGAATGGAATTCCAAAGAAGGAGATGAGAAGGAAGACTCTTAGTTGTTGAATGCGAGTCACTACATAGGTGGAATTTGATAAGCTCCTTTAGGCCCGGCTAGCCCGTAGAGTCTTAGGCTTTTTACCACTTTCCCTGACGCAAGGTCGGGGTCGTTACGAATAGGACACATATACACCAAACCTTTGAAGGATGAGGTTCCAGTTTGCCATTCCTATTATTTATAGGCTTCCAGTCTCCTCAGAAGTCCGCTCTTCTATCTTCGTAGAATTCACCTGGCTCTCTTACTCACCTTCGCGTCTAGGGCATGATGTCTTTAATTTAAGATGATTCAATTGGTCAATCGTCTTGTTATTCTCAATCAATTCTTCCAGGCCTCTCTACGGGATTGGAAGAAGGAGTTTTCACCCAAATGAGTTAGAGTTCCTCCGAACCGTGTCATTCTCGAAGTATGGCACAACACTCTTCTGTCGAAAACACGAGGCAGGAGTGCGTCGAAGCATGAATTGACCTAGCGACGTGAACCTTGGGTGAGGTGCACTAGCGAGCGACTTCCTTCCCCTAAACAAAAATAGAATGCCGCTATATCATTATCATGCGCGAAGCTAAGCAGGAGCCCGAGCTAAGAGAATAGAGCAAACTCGACGTCACAAAACCAGGGATAGATCGCTCAAGGGAGCAACTCGAGATAGATGCAAGATTCTTTCTCCTGCCCTTCACTTAGAATAGAAAGAAAAGTCCATTTTTCAGCACGCACTAATTCCTAAGTTTTGTCGGTCGAATAGCCTTCTTGTGTGACCGGGTGGCAAGCTTTAGAGAATAGGGGCGAGGTCCCCAGACTACATAAGGCCGTAAGCAGTGGTTCGAATCAAGCGAAACCAAAGGCATTCGTTGGCACCCGAGATGCTAAGGATCGAAGACTTTTGGGATATGGAATAGTACTTTCTGTTTGTGCCCCTTTTGACGACCAAGTCACAATGGCAACAATGTATCTATCTGGGGATGCGCAGCTGTGGTGACGGACGCGATATGAGGACATGCTGGAGGGCCGTTGCGAGATCAACGCCTGGGATGGGAGGAACTAAATAGGGAGCTCAAGGAAAGGAGCAGTTCCTGCCTGGGAACGTTGTATGGCTCGCACGAGAGTCCCTGATGCGGGCCGGCACTGTTCGAGAAAATCAAAGCAGACCATGGGGGACTGACCCGAGCTATAGACAAAGAAGGACTTTGATAGATAGAATAAGGCACTAAGACATCAAAAAGAGGGCTACTTAACTATGAATGGTAACATATGAATTGAAACTAATGCGACGGGTCTCAATTACCAAAAACGACTCGACCACTAACTCAGTCCCGCGGGACATTTCTAACACAAGGCCGAAGATGGATGCGAAGAATATTTGACTCTCGAACCATCACACGGATTCCAACCCAACTGCCCATGATATAGTAAGAACGGAATGGAAAGGCAAAAAAACTATTCTATATGCAGACGTGAAAGCTCTATCGATAGAAGCATTCATTCTAGCCTATCTTTTTTTTTTAGAGAGGAACGCCTCGTCTGAGAACCGCCATTCACGCACTATTCCTCCCGACTCAAAAGAGCGATTGATAATCTCGATAACCTAAACAAAAATGCAGAAGTGAGCGTACCCCAAAGCTATCCTCTCTTCCCCTTTTTTAGCTTTAGCCAACTCCATTTTTTTTCACCTGGTCCCAAAAATCTGATAAATAGAAGGAAGAGAGATCAGAAAGATACGCGGACGACTTTACTATAGTATAGGTCGGATGTTTCCGTGAGCAGTAAGCAGCAGATCTCCCCTTATTGATTGAATTTTTGAAAGCTGGTGGCCGCCTGTGAATTCTTTCAAGGCAAGGGGCGGCCTGATTCGACATTGTTGTTTACTCTGATCCGGTCGAGGTGGTTTTCGTTTACCAGCGCGTAGGCGGTCTAAGTTCCTATGACCGAGTCTTTCTGGCCCCTGTGAACATCTTTTCTTAATGTATTAAAGAGGGCCTCTCTAACCGGTGAAAAGTGGTGGGTGTCCACTAACGGCCATTCCTGGCTCGGCTCCGATAACGCAATTCCGGAAGGAGTCGGTAGTTGGGCACTGGATCCCTTCGGACCTGGAGAACGTGTGACGCTGGGTCGGGGTTTGGTGAACCAACTGGTCGCTCCTCTAGTTGAAGTCTCGGGCCCCTTTTTCTTTCGTTGCCTAGGTTACACCTTCGGAATACCCCAGAAGGGAATTTCTCTCTATTTCCCTCAATCTTCACTTTACGCCACGCCGACTCTCCTTTCGTCATAAGGCGTGGAATTAGACCAAGGGGAATCTCCATAGGAACTAGTCCCTCTTCGCACGTAGGAGATCGAGACACAGCCCCACCCAGGGCTATGAGGAAAGATGTAGATCGATCGCCTCAGATAGACAACTACATAGAGGGTCTCTACAAGTCTATATATTCTTTTTGATTGCGTTCCCCCCGCCCCATCACCAATGAGGTCTGCAAGTTTCACATCTAAGTTATACCCGATCCGATAGTTTACGATATATATTTAACAACAACATTCTAAGCTAAGAAAGGAGATTTTTAGATATCGGTAGTTGTCCGGTCGTACCCAAACAGTAAGATTCCAGAGGAAAATGCACCTAAGATCAAATATTTCGAGCCGGCTTCCGTGGAAAATTCAGACTTTCTTTTTGATGCTGCCATCACATAAAAACATAAACTTTGAGGCTCAATAGCTAAATACATGGCAATTGAATCATGAGCCGAGATCATAAAGAGCATACTGCGAGTAGGAAGTGGAATTAATACAATGAATTCAAAAGCATCAAACCTCTCTTGTTCGGAAGAATCGAAACACATCGAAATGGTACCAGCCGTACTTAATAATAGAAGGATTTGGCAGAAATATGTAAAATTGTCCCTCCTAAAAAGATTATTCCGGAATAAATGGGCAATAGTTAGGAGAGGTGCGCCAGCGGCGAGCAGAAGCAAGGTTATTAGATACCTCAGGAAAGCCCGGCCAGAACCACACGTGCAAGTTTCCCTGCATGTGGCTCGTCCGTGATAACTTATTCGGATTTGCGCGAACTAGCGGACCGATCACTAAGTGGGGATGCTCCCTCCAGCATGAGCGAACCTTTTCGAAACTGGTTAGGAATGGGCGTCACTATCCCAGCCAGGTTCTATTGATCATGTCCCCTTCCCCCTTGTCTTGGGGCGTCTTTGGCTTTACGAGAGAAAGCCCGCCATAAAAGTCTTAATCTTCTCGTCCTGGATAATATTCCGGTGCGTCCACAGAAGAGGAAATCGCAATGCATCTTGCTCAGCAGGCGTAGCTTGGAGTGGGAGTGATGCGTGGGTAAGGTAAGGAAAGTGGCCGCCAGAGAGGAAGCCGGCCTATTAAGCGCAGCTAAGCTAATATGCGCCGGAGAAAGCCAGGTGCCGGAGGTAAGCTCTATTCTATTCGGCCCGGAGCATTGATTCCCCATAACGAATAGGCTAGCTCTATCTCTCAATTGCCTATCCTGTGCTCGAGAAGGTCCCCCAGTTCCTCGGCAGCACCTCGAGTTTGAGTTGTCTTACTTACATGAGACTCGGGATATTCCTCACTCCATGGCACCTTTCGCTCATCCATTCTGCCCGCCCGTCCAGACGCGGCGCCCTTTTTCATTATCATCTACCGCCCTTTCTTTCCTCCCGGCTATTCACGCATGAAGATCGTCGTATGTATGCTCGACTTCGGTTGCCGGTGCGTGTAGGTAGGAGTACATTATGGCAGGATCAGTCACCTGGGCAAACCAACCCTCCTCCAAGAAGAATTGTGCTATGCCCTCCCGATCCCTATAGAGCGAAAGAGCTGCCTGGTGATCCCTAGGTTGCAGCACGTCCGGTCGTTAACTCCTCGCGCCGCTGCCGCCGTTTCTAGGACCGACCGACGCCTCACCTGCACAGGTACCTACGTAGTGTAGTGTCGGTAGCACATTCAACATAGCGTTCGGACTCATGTGCCTTCCATAACCAGGGGTATTCGAGCCAGCTGCGTACGATTAGCCAGCCTTGCGGCTGCAAAAGGATTAGACATCCTCCCATGCTACGGTTCCCTGCGGTCCGAACCCGGTGCCGCATTAGGTTAGGGAGCTGGGCTTTTTTCGCTCCTCTCACATTCGTTCGAGCTGCTTCGCTCCTCTGCATCCCAAAGCGCGCTGCCCTCCTAGGCGCGAAACACTAAGTAATCCAAGCCAACCCACATTACTGACTAACGGTGGATAATCATATTTCTTAGAGGTACTAAATACAACTCCATGAATGAGCAAAATGGAGGTTGCATTAATGATAAAGATCTCTGGGGAAACCGCTAAAAAAAGATTGAACATGTGGGTGGGAGGATCCGAACTAATTCAGTTTTCATTTTACCCGTATGGAGCACTGTGTTCTAAACGTTACGAGGCCCTACCACCACTTGAAGGGAGTCCGTCCCCGCCCGTCCACCCACGCTACCCACCTACCACCCACCACTTAAAGGCGGCTTCCATCTAGGTGTTGCTGCGTCTTGAAATCCTAATTGCCATGGTTCCGCTGCATCAAAAGGAGCAATCTCGACGAATTTATTTAACCAGCTTGGCATGATTCTATATGAACAGTCAAAGTGATCCGCTTTACTTTCTTTTAGCAAAGCTAGAAAAATGAAGAAGGACTTGTTCCGGTTGGTTGATCCGGAAAGACATGGGATGCAAATATGGGAGGGCATATATATAAATAAGTATATTACTTTGGGGATCCCTCTGAAAAAAAAGTAGCTGCAAGACCGAACGAAGCAGATGCTGAGACAAGTAGCGGAGTTTAGTCCTTTTCTGAGTCTTTGGAGTTTGGGCACGAGAGTAACTCGACTTCAAGGCCAAGGTCCGAAGATGTTGTCAATCTTGATTATGGCAAGGTAGGACACAGAAGCCTAACCCCGAGCTGAGCTAGAGTTTTTTCTTTTTTTTAATTTTGAGGTATAGTTCAGTAGCAGGAGGAGTAGGAGTCATTCCCTAGAGCTAAAGTGAGGAAGGGGAAATGAGACAAAGGCTAACTAAGGACGAAGTACGGAAGATTCTTACTCCCAGGTGAAGGTTCTAGAATAAGGATAAGGAAGTCCACCGGGATTGGCTTAAAGCTAAGCCAGGTGCTATAGGTGAGGAAGGTTTTAGAAAGCTAGAGTCCGGAAGTGAAAGATGAGCCAACACTGCCCTACGTTCTACCCTTCCAGCAACTAGTGAATAAGCATACCCTGGTTCTAGAAGTAAGAAGAGTAGTCAGTTTACTTGAAAAGTAATTCCCCTGTTGAGGCTAGAACGATTCTATCAGTACTAACGGATGCTCCTTTACTAACTCAACCTAACGGATTCGGCATCATTACTATACAATATTTTTCCTTGAAAAAAGTACAGTAGATTATTATTATTCTACTAGAAGTACTCGATTCTGCGTTATACTAACTACTCTATATATCAGTACGTTCGAAGAATCGAATCTTTTTCTACTGGTTCAGCAAGCTAGCCGAACTATCAAACAAACAATAATCACAATAATAAGGATCGAAGGGCTATTCTCCTAACAGTAAGTACTAGGACTAAGACATTCCCGGAGGTTCCTACAATTGAGAAAAAGTCTCCATACGAGCAGTCTTGATGCCATCCTATCCTTCCTACAAACTACATATGTATAGTGGGAGCCTCCTACGAACCAGTTGCAGTTGTTTTGCCATTCGCTGGGGTTTAAGTTTCTTATCAGCCGGAGATCCTAGTTTCTTTTTCTTCTCCTATAGAATTGACTTACTTACTTTATACTTACTTTAGAGTAAGACTTTCTTCCCAGTTAGAAAAATCATCTCACTATCAATCAGCTTGAAAGACATCAGAATCAAAGGCAAGCCCATCTAAGATAGTTTGAGTGTTTGCTTAATCTGAGACTTCCCGAGCTTTTCTTTTGCCTGTGCGGAGTCCTTAGTGCTTCATTTCTTCGGTCCCGAGCTAATTTAAGCTAGAAAAGCGTAGCTCTCATGATTTCTTCGGACCATTGCTCTATTTTTTAGTCGTATCAGCTTTGATTTGACTTTCCTTGTCCGTCGAGTCAGTAGTCGATCTAGTAAGATTCTTGTATGATAAGTAGCCCATTCTCTTAGGCTTCCCTTCAGGCCTAGTAGTAATTCTTCTTTCTACTCCATCAAGATGGTCAGTGCCACTGTCTTTCTTGATTCATGTAGGATGGGTTGGTTAAGGCGAAGCAGGTTATCAAGAATCCATTCAATTAGATGCTGGTTCATTGGCCTTGCCCCTTTCCACTCCTTCACCTCTTTAACTGGGGGACAGGCAGCAACTCAAAGCTGCTGGAACGAGAGTTTAAGAAAGAGGCGGAACATCGCTCTCCGTGGCAGCAAAGGGAAAACGAGATATTGATTCAGTCGGAGATAGACTTTCGATGAGCTCCAGTAGATGCACAATGAGATTCACCCTGTATTGACGGCTCTATATCAAATCATTCTGTTTCGGAGTACCTCTGACTGTAAGATGTCTAACAATGCCTTCATCTTTGCAGAACTTATTGAAATCACAGAACTCCAACTTGGATGTACTCTGACCAGAAAGAAGACCTCTCTTGCTCAACATTGTAAGGCCTTTCTCACTCATGTGTCCCAGCCTCATGTGCCATAATCTGGTTTCATCTGAATCTGACATGGAGGAAGATACAGCAGCTGTGCCTGTAACGGTAGACCCTTGCAACACATACAATCTACCAATCTGATGAGCCTTCATCACAATTAGAGCACCCTTCACAACCTTCAAAACACCATCACCGAAAACAAATTTACAACCACCAAGATCTAAAGTGGTCAAAGAGATAAGATTCTTTGACATGTCTGGAACATGCCGCACCTCAGTTCTCACCACACCGTCGTGCATTTTGACCGAACCAATACCAACTACATTGCAGGCATGATCAGCTAAAGATCACTGCCATCTCACGAATTGGATTCGAACCAATATCAAAGACTTTACTTTATTAGATCGTGAGTCTATCTGTCGTCCTCCTCATTCTATTCAAGTCCTTTTAGTAACAATCCATTCCCCGAATACCAAAAATGGAGATGAAAAATATTAGTCGACCTTATGTCGGGAGTTAACCTGGTGATAGCCTAACTCCCTTAGTTAGTCAATGAAGTTGTTCCATTTGGAACAGCGAGCGGTGCCAAAGTAGCGATTGAGCACACGGAAATGCTCAAGACGCTCATCGATGTCGTGCTCCCAGTCGTCATGGAGAGCCACCTCGAGCGCACGCTTCACATCCTTTGGTTCCTCGAGAATGATCCCCTTCCTTCTTCTGCAAGATTATGTGGGCTCTGTCTATCATGGCTGTTTTTACAGGCCATATTGATAGCATCAATGGCCCTATATAAATGGTCATCCTCAGGTTCATCCATCCTCCGATTCTCCATTGCTCTGATCGAGGTACCCGACCTCTACTCTTGATTCTTGACTAACTATGGTATGGCTCCTACTTTTCACTAAGGCAAGCCCTACCGACGCCCTGAATCAAACCTCTCACCCCGGACTCAGTCTCCTAGTAGTTGCAGCAGGAAGCCATAAAAGAGGCAATCCCATATCTCTGGGAAAAAGGTAAGACCGGATACCGGTCACAGGGACAGGGGAGGGAGTGAACCCAGGTTTTTTATTCCGCTATCACAGTGAAGCAGATGAAAGAAAGTCTTTCCCCGAAGCAATCATGTTCCGGCTTTTAGTGATAGGGCGGGCTTCCGAGCGAACAGGAAAGGAGCAAATCCTGCTTCCTTCGTAGCCGTCAGTAGTCGGATGATGAAAAAATAATCGATTTCTTTGTGTTAAGCAAATGAGTGGAACACAATAGGAATCCTATTTGAACAGAGTCCAACACTTCACAATGAAAGAAGAATTGAGCAACGAAGTCCAACGATAGAGAGCGGACAGATGAGCTAGATGCCGATAAGGTGACGGAGGGTTTTTTCCTCCCTCTAGGATGCTTGGTTGGAGTTGGGAGTTCGGAAAGAGTGACTCGCATTAGACTTTCCATTTTCATCCCCTTCAAATCAGTGCCCAAATCTATCCTGCTCCCTCTCAGCTGAACCCGACTCAACTGTGCCAAAAAAGACCCCCTCATCCCTCCATGTCTTCAATATCAGTTACCACAAACTGTTCCATAATAAAGTAAGTATCCCGTTCTGCACTGCTATCTTCAGCTCACCAACTGTAGCAGACGGTTCCACCTTTATTTTTAGAAACACGCCGGCTCTCAATTCCCTCGTCAACTCATTTTCTAACTCCGCATCACTCTGAAAATGAATCTTAAAAGTAGATGTAGTGGATAAGCTCTCCGTGTTGGGGTAGGATTGGATCCTTTAGGAGAGAGACAGAAGGTATTAAGAAATGGAAGAAGGTCTTTGACGATCCAGTATTAGCTAGCGGACTCATACCTTGATGACTCCCTAGTGGCCAGGGAAGCGTTAGCTTCACCCTTGGAACGTCTCATCTACTCTCTAACGCTCTCTCTTCGGAAAAGCAGCTTCACTCCGCTCTTCTCTCTAGCGAGAGAGCATCTCTCTCTGTCTTCCTAAGGGGAGAATCTAGGTTTTCATCAGTCCAAAGAAAGACTCCTGCGCCATCCATTCTTCCAGTATGAACCTGTTTCATAGCATACATCGTAGAAGACGGAACTCCTTGATTACCTTCTCAACAACCCTTCTTCTCTGGTGGAGTGACCAGTTGACTTTCCTTATCGACTTTCATCAGCGCACTAGCTTATTGCTAGACTTTGACCCTCGAACTAGCTGCTTTGACTTGCTATCTAAGAGATCTCTTTTTTCGGGCAAGCGACAGGGTCAAAGACATCTTAGGAAACCATTCATTTCCTTTCAAGGAATTTATTCAAGCAGGGGGAGTTTGAAACACAAAGCAATCAGGCTGTGCACCACCTTGAAGGGCTGAGGCAATGAAAATGAGTGAATCCCTACGGCTTCTTCATATCCGGAAGAAAGCAGTCAAAACAGCTCATAGACAAAAAGTTTCGCCAAAGCCAACCCAACTACCACCCATTCGATTACCGGGAGTCAGAACATTCGGTCAGGGCCAGCTGGCACAAACAGAAAGAGACAAAGCCCTCACTCTACTCTGGCAGCCCTTTTCCCAGCGTAGACAGAGGGAGTTGAATCGGGTGAATAGCCGAGTGTACAGGGTACGGGTCGAAGAGCGAGCTTCAAGTTCAGAGAATCAGTACTGGCATTCCTCCTCTTAAATTAAAGGAAACCGAGGATTTTTTCCATTTATTCGAAAACTGTAAGAGCTTCCCCGACAATGGCATGAAGGAAAAATGCAACCTTGCTAGCGTCGAGAATCGTTTGATACCATAGGTATTCAAAAGCGACACCGTACCAGGCAAGTGATGAGAGTTGAGCAAGTTTCGAATCGACACTGGAGATAAATCAAAAGTTATATTATAAAGTCTAAATATTTTGGCAAACTCAGCAGCACCACTATGAGAGACCAGAGACTTTGAGACTGAAATCTCAACTCCAAGTCTATCAAGGGTTTGCTGATAAGCGTCGGCGACGTTGGCGTCCATTATACAGACGTCATCACCCAACACCGCATACTTTCTAAAGTGCTGACCAGGATACACTTTCTGAGCACAGTACCATATCACTAAGTGATGTGATAATGTGAACAGAGGCCAAGAAGAACAATCCCTTTCAGCTTTGAGGGAAGAAGACGGTGCTATAGAGAATACCTTATTGTCGAAATAACCAAGGGGATGGATGCCGCTCTCAAGTGGAATTTCAGTTTCATTTGCTGCTATTGCTATCATAGATAAAGAAGTTGTGGATCCCGTTAACGGAGTTCTATGTCTGGCTTTCGGTTTTGCAATCTAGCTCGGAAACATCCCGCGTGAAGTCCGTACCACAAGCTGTACGTTCAGCGATTCTGATATCAAGCTGATGACGCAAGAAAGGATAGCTTCTTTACAATGAAGATAGTCCCGGACCTTCAATAGCTTTTTCATTCTGCCTGGAAGGCATTGGAAGTTGTCTGCGAGTCCTGATAGAAGACCCTGTCCCTGCCAACTCACTTGAGAGTGCTCTGACCTCCTTCTCCCCTCTCTTTGAACTACCTCTGGAAATAGCAAAAAGAAGAGATGCTTTCACACTTGCTTCCAAACTCCCCAGCTACCTAGCTACCAGACTCCTGCTCCTAACTCATCAGTGAGATCTGGGAAGATCTATAGATTCCTTTCCCGTTGGCTAGTTATTGAGCTATTGACTTTTCCTTAACAAAAGGTCTTAGTTTCGGATGTTCTATTAGAGTTAGAAAGAGAGATGATCAAAGCTCTTACTAGCTCAGACTTGGAATTCAAGGAGTGACAACAGCTGATGATAGGTCTAGAGATCTTTTGCCTTGAGAACTTCTAGGTGAGGGGGTTGAGTACCTCTCTGACTAGTTCCTACTTCGCTTCCAGAATGTAGCTTCATCTAGCAGTTGGAGCTAGTTGCCTCTTCACCTGACCCTACTCCACTTGACTTTCATTTCATGTTCTCCCTGTATCTAAGAAGCATCCAGCAGCACTTTTCGATGTCACGCACAAGCATCAGGCTACTAAGACTTTTGTATGTACGAGCGGTGTTGAACCCTCTAACACCAGAGGCATCCTCCATTCATATCGATTTGGGTTTTTCTGCACCATATTTTGATCTGCCTCTTCTTCGATCCGGAATTCCCAACAAATCCTTGACTCCTCGAATACAATGGGATTTCACACCTGGCAAATCTTTCACTCTACCTCCTCTTATTAACACCATAGAATGTTCCTGCGAATTATGACCTTCGCCCGGAATGTGAGCAAATATATCATGTCGATTGCTCAATCGTACTTTGGCTATCTTACGTGGAGCTGAATTTGGTTTTTTAGGTGTTCTCGTTGAAACACGCGGGCGTACTCCTTGCTTCTGGGGACATTGATCCGAAGCTCGAGTACGGTCCGTGCGCCGTTTTTCTTCTCTACCATGACGAATTAATTGATTTAATGTAGGCATCGCTCTTTCCTTTGTCCTTCCTCCCTCTTTTTGCCCTATCACTATTACTCCCGATCCGAAGCACCCCTTTTCCATTCATAGAGAGATCCAATCGTCAAAATCAATAAAAAGACCATCATAGACCAAGATCCAAACGGATCAATCTTGTTGGGAGGTACTGCCCAAGGAAAGGAAAAGGTGACTTCCGGATCAGGAATAATAAATAAAATGGAAACAAGATAAAATCGTATATCGAAACGACTTCTGGCATCACCGAAAGGATCGAAACCACATTCGTAGGCCGACAATTTTTCTGGATAGGTCGAACTATTGGAAGCAAAGGGAAAAGGAAGACCGAGTGGGATCAAAGAAACTAGCAGACTGATCACTAAATAGATACAAATAGGTGCAAATTCTGACATAACCACAAACCACTTGGTTCTTTCGCTCCATTCTCGCGGAGCGGCATACCGGAAAAAAAGAAAAAAGAGGAACAGCCATGAACGCTAAAAAAAAGGGTCATTCAGAGATTCTATTTCTTTGACAATAGCCTTAAAATGGCTACTAGCCGACCCACGGTCGGTCAAATCTCTTAGAATCAGAGAAAGCTTTCTATTTCTATAATTCAGATTAGAAAGTTCCATAATTCCTGTTAAATATATGTCGACTCCTTTCCGGATATCATTATCAGATATTTGATTTCCTGATATCATAGACTTTTTCATTTCTCTTATTATATTTTCGTGCCTTATTAAGGCATTGCGATAGCTACCATCCAGGTACTTATCTTTGCGCAATTCTTCAATATTCTGTAATTCAGTGCTATAATCCCTGACAGCCCGACCCTCTCCTTCAGAAGCTGAAGGACCAGGCTGATCCAGGTTCTCGTTTGGAATAAATGGAAAAAAAGACGGATCTTCAGCAGGCCCTGGCGGTGTAGCAGCTCCCCCAGAACCAGACATTCCGTACGACGGATAGAATTGAGCCACAGCATTGGACAATTCATCCATAAAAAGATAGCCCAGTGAAACGGCGAGCCTTGAAATAATAAGAACCACCAAGACTCTAAAAATCTGTATACGACTTTGTTGGGGGAGCTTTCTTGCAAGTGGGAGAGAGAATACAAAATTAAGGAATAGTTTCTTCCACAAAACCAAATGAATATAGAAGATAGTCAAAAGCATGGAAAAATGGTAACTAACTAGAAATGGAACTTTCATGCTGGAGCAAGAACTAGCATGAAAGTCTATCTATTACGACCAGCGCGGTTGTTCGTATTTCATTTTCTTCTTCCAAGCCTGACATGCACTAAGTTACTGACACTTACGGAATATCCAATCTTACACTGTGCACTGACCAAAGTAGGTCGAGTTGACCTTCCAATGCATTCTTTTCGATCTTGTATGAAGTATACTGCACACCAACCCAATCTCGATGAAAATACACGCCTACCCCTGAGCCTTACGTGAACGAAGCTCCAATGAGTCGCTCCTCGCTGGAATGAGGGCCGGACCGTCAATTCATCTACTCACTACCTACGCTATAACTGATCCTCGGACGGAGCCATACCTGTGTTACCAAAACTTGCTAGCCGACACCGGCTACCGCAAAGGGTTCAGTTGGTGGGTTGAAATCTCGTCACTTCTTTTGAAAGTCAAAAACGGAGTTTGGTTGCTCGTTCTAGTGCTGAAGCAGAGTAAAGGGCGGACGCGAAGGCCCCAGGCCGGGATTTTCCCCTAAAGAGTCACACACTTGGAGAGGGGATTTCCTTCCATTCATTTGCCCGAGATGAGAAACTATCTGTCCTATTCGATTCCCAAGAGCGCATTCTTCCTTAAAACCTGAAAAAAGCGTCTTCTCTAAGAGTAACAGCTGATTGGGATGCTTATTCGAGCGTCGTAAGCCCTTCGAGAGGAAGATGAATGTCAATGTGCCGGTTAGGCTGCAAGTCAATTTTAGCCTATAGACGGACATTGAAATCGATACAGTTGCATTTTCCCGGGAATTTTTCTTTCAAATGGGAAAGATTGGCTGAATTCCTATCCCAAGAGCTGATTCTGATTCAGTAGTTTTCTTCGGGTTGGGTCGGCTTGAGCTTGAGACAGATGTGGTTCTTCTGGGTCAGTGCCATGGGAACTACATATCAAAGAGAACGGGTTCCATTTAGTTCCACTGGTAGGGATAGGGATCAATTCAATCGACCTACTTCCCCTTACTAGAAATAGAAAAAGTAAAGCTACTCCGTCCCATAGTGAGAGTGGAGTTCCAAGCGACCATTTTCTGCCCAGCTTTCTTTCCTTTTGTGAAAGCATATGACATATAGAAAGAAAAAGAAGAGAATGCAAGCGGAACTTCATCCGTAAGCGGTGTTGGAGGACTAGCAATTGAATCAGCTGTTGATGCAATAAAAGCTGTGATCCTAGGAGCTGCACATGATGGGGAATAGCCGGTGCATCGATATTCTGTAAGTGTTCCATAAACCGGAGGATTTCCGCTTTGAGATCTCGAAGGAGCTCATCTGAAGCCCCTCCCAGGCCAAGTTCCCCCACTGAAAAAGCTAGAGAAAGGTTGCTCAGCCCCGACTTCCCTAGGCCCTTCGTTCAACTCGCCTTTTGGCGACTACACTTCCTACGATAGAAAAACCTTATTCGTAACCAAAGCTCCCTTCGCACTCGTTGACCAGGCTACTCGCTCTGTTGCAGATTGGGATTTGGCACGCTGAAGGTAGAGAGACCGGAGTCCATGTAAGACAGAAAGAAAAGAGGCAGTCTTTTCTTCTTTCTTCGATGGGCCCTGACTCCGTCCCACACAGTGTATTACTCCACTGAATCATCTTTCTTTGCTTGGAATTCCTGTGTTCAGCCCGCGGCTGAAGCAGAGAACCGCACATCTTCCCTCGCCTCGAGCAAGGAGAGGGTCTCGGAGCACATAGAGGAGCAGTCCGTTTAGAAGGACTTTCTGAGGGATCGCTTTCAGCTGGATCGAGCTCTCATGCTGATCGGAGGAATGCCAATCTCTCTTTCTTTTCTGAGAAAGCACTCTTTTTCTCTTTGTTGCAAAGTCGTCTTATGATTCCGAATTCCCTTCTTGTGAAGGTTGCGTCATCAGAGAAAGAAGGTCCTTGTTCTGTTCTGGCAGTCAGAGGCTCCTCATCCTCGACAGAGCAATGTGAGGTTTCTGAGACAGTTGAAGAAGAACCCCAAGTCTCAGGTAATGTAGATAATCAGTCCAAAGATAGAAGGTGATCCTAATTACATTGAACCAACCAATGGTTATAGTTAGACTTATGGAGAAGGCTATTATGCTTCTTCACTGCCATCCAGATGGATATGCTAAAGCAAAGGGTGCAGGAACATCAGATACAAAGGTAGAGACTATAAGTAAAGAATCGGATAGGGTTAAAAAGGGAGTAATTCCTAGTCAAATAAACAAAAATGAAGAATCAAAGCATGTAGTTGGGAATGCTACTGAGGTCAAATCCAGAGTGAAAAAGGCGATGGCGCTTGCCGTAGAAAGAGATTAGACCGGTTTGGTACTCCAACTACCAATGAGAAAAAGTTTTCAAGACAAATCCGTGAGTCTAGTCATGCTGCTTCAAAAGAATCCTCTGGGTCTTTTCTTCCTATCTGGTTCTCTGGAACTCCTATGTTCATAAGCACACTTAGCCTTTCAATAATATCCAATAAAGATTTAAAGAAAGTTTTAGACATAATTAACTACACTTACTAGTCGTTGGGCTTTTGCACCAGGCTACTTAAGGAGTCATTATGAATACTCATGTAACATTCGACTCGCCCTATTGCGTAGCTATAACACTACACAGGGGGGGGCGTCCAAGATGCTAACTTAGTCACTGAGGTTAAGGGTTAACCTAACCAAAAGGAACTAAGACGACGTAAACATAATCATAGATCACTGCGGATTATGTCGCGTCTAGACACGGCTAAACAACACTCCATTCGGAGGCGCTCAGCGTGTGCGGGAGAGCAATCTCCCCACCCTCACCTCAGGATCAGAGGGCTTGTTTGAGCGCTGCGCTAGGGGCACCACAGAACGGATAGTGTACGAGCGCCCCTTTGCTTTGTTTGAGCATTTTTTTCTTTGTTCGCTTCGCAAGTGACGGTTGTGCTCCTCTTCCTTCGCTGCTTTCGTACACCAGGGGGATAGAAGCCCACGGAGCGGTAGGCTAAGCCGGAAAGAGAGAGATTGGTTCTAGAATTGAAATAATGGAAATGCTCTGTCGTAGAGCTTCGCTAGCAGTGTCGAGCTTTGCTCGCGATTCGACTGGAACTAAAGACCTGAATGAAAGTTCAGAGCTCTCGCGCTGCTATCTAAAGAATGAAGAAACCGCTACTGAACAAGAGCGAGTGAAGTGAGTAAGCCCCTTTAGAGATAGGGGCGAGCCAAAGAGAAGTTGTAGCAACGAGCTACTAATACCAAGGAGTGACTGTGTTGAAGCTTCAAACTCGCGACGACTTCGAGCGAAGCCAACCCATTTGAGGTGACTGCTGCTGCTTTCGATGCCGAAGACACAACAGTCGGTACTGCTAGGGACTCCTTTTTGTTTGGCACCGGGATAGGGTGGCGCAAAGCTAGTTCGATCCCTATATTATTATTGAACGTAATTATAAGAAAGGGGAAACGAATCTCCTCAGATTACACAGAAAACCTGATTCACCTATCAAAATAAAAGATAAATATTAATTAATAATTCCTAATTAAGGGGACAGAGTGAGGTTCGACGTAGTTGACTGCACACCAACCGCTGTTTCGCTAGCTTCTCATTTCGACGAGAGACCTGCGGAAAGTCGTCGCGGCCTCTGAAGGTTCAGTGTCAGTAGGACTAGCCTTTCTTTCCTTATTTACAGAGAAATGTCATTTGCTCATTTTCAACTAGATCAACGATTGGAAGATCGGATATGCCCCATCGCCTTAGTCGACTTGTTCCTGAGATGAGAAAGCTTGACTCGCAGAGCTTGGAAACAGACTACGCACTTAGAAGCCCTACTCCATTGTGGTTGCTTGCCTTCATAACAGTAGGTTCGGTCAGCAGAGGGCTCTCCGGAGAGAGACTGATGTTGCAAATCAAAGATCTCGTACTACGATAAGAGATACTATAAAAAGGCCTCCGTATCCTATGCTTGGCCGTAGTTTCCCGGGCTGGAGTTTGCTTGGCTTGTTCCGGAGTTTGATCCGTTGTTGGCTTATCGAATAGTGATTCTTTTGGTATTGTATTCCCTGTTACACCCCTACTTTATCCGTGGGCGAGGGCTCTAGCTGCTCTGATGAACTACCTAACCTAGATGGACGGAATAAAATAGGCTAGCTGGCCAGGTCCCTCTGATCTACCGGTTGAGCTCCCTTCCCTCTCTTCCGTTCTGTCTGAAAGTCCCCACGCTTCTTCTGGCTTCAGTCAGTATGGTTGCTTCCTTGGTTCAGCCTCTCTTTCGGTTCAAACCGTATGCCCCTGGCCTTCCTATTGGTTCACCAACCCGCCATTCAGTACCGTCCGCATCCGCTGTCACAGGTTTTGAACCCTTAGACGAGTCTCGCTTGGAGTAGTACTCTGTACTCTCCACTACTTGTCATGTCCATTTACTACTAGAATGCCTACTTGAAACAATGCCCGCATTAAACGCCGATTCTTCCCATGCGACGTGCTCCCCCTATATGGGTCATCAGTTCGAGTGGCATCCGTGTAGTCAGTACCACTTGTTTCTGTCTCGGACGACTCTTGCCTAGATAGCTCAGGCCGTACCGCCACTGGCGCTTGCTTTCCGTGCGTGGGTCCCTTCGGAAGAAGAAGCCAATCCAGATTCCAGAAACACACAAGCTACGACTTTCTCCTTCGGACCCCCGCAAACTATGGTTACAGCTCCGGAGACCGAGTCGATCCTAGCTTCCCTCCACCTCAGCTTGCCTATCTCAGTAGGAAATTGGAACAGTCTCCGATTTCAAAGGCGAAGCCGAGGCAAGAGCTATACCTTATGGAACCGGAGCAAGAACTGCTATAAAGGAAGCAGATGCGCAGGAACGATCCCTAAAGCAAATACTCGGAATGCTCCACGACTAAGTATACCCATTCAGACTCGCTTTTGTTCAATTATAAATAAATAACAAGCAAGTTTGATGGAGATTTGTAGCATCATTCAAGTAAATACAGATTGAGATCGTAAAAACATGAGCTTGTGATATAGCTACACCTAATTCCGGACCGGTTAATGCAAGAACTATAAATAAAGGACCAAGATCTCCTATGAAATATAAAAGATCATTCATACAGAGCATAGTCCAAGCGGACCCACTTAAAATCTTTACTGAACTATGACCGGCCATCATATTAGCAAATAAACGTATTCCTGAGCTTAATGCGCGAAAACAATGAGGGATTAGCTCAAGCAGTACTAAAAAAGGTGCTAACGGCAGTGGGACTCCTGCGGGTAATGAGATGCTTAAAAAATGAAGCCCATTTCTTTGAAATCCCACTATAGTAATGCCAATAAAAATAGAAAATGAGAGACCCAAAGTAATGAGAAAATGACTTGTAACTGTGAAGCTATAAGGTATCATACCCTGGGGATTACAAAATAACGAAAAAGTAAAAGTGACCGAGATGCAAGGGAAAAACTGTTGTTTCACATTTCCACCTATTTGTTCGTTTACCAGGTTCGGCACGAAATCATAAATAAGCTCTACCAAGGATTGCCAAGCATTAGGTACTGACTTTCCTCCTCCATTTTTAGTAACTAAATGAACCAGCAGTAAGACCAAACTGATAGTGAGCAGCATAAACAAAGAGGGATTTGTGAATGAGAAATACAAGTCACCTATCTTCATAGGAAGAAAAGGGATAATCTCAAATTGTTCAAGAGGGCTGGGGATGTTGATAGACGGGTCAAGACCGGTCGAATCAAGCATTGATCCATATCCATATTGGTAAAGTTTCATCTTCCTAACGTTCGTTGTCTTTTTTCTGAGAAAGCAAACCGCTTCGCTTGCCTGAACGGTTCACTTCTCCTTTATAGTTCAGAATTCATTCTATTGAGTTGTGGTTGGTTGTTGACCAACAAAAAGCATGGGAAAAAGGTAACTCTAACCTTATGACCAACACAAAGCAAACAGAGGTGCCGGAAGCCTGATTATCGTACCGCTTCAAGTAGTTCACTGTATCAGTGTCAATGAAGAAGGCTGTTCCAGCTGAGCTGTAGGTGAGAGATCGAATTGATAGCTTCAAGTCGGCTGTGTGCTTGAACTGACCGGAGTTGCAAACTGCTCAACTATAGGGGGGTCTTCCCGGGATCTCACCTTGGCTTACTGGACTTCCTGCTTGACTTCTTTACCGGGATAAGAAAGAACATATATTTAGTAAGGATAGCATCCCATACCATGACCTGAGTTCACAGTCGATTCTCAAAAGGAAAAGCAAGGAGCACTCAAACCCTTTAACAAAACAACCTGAAAGCGGCTCTACAAAGTGGTCTTTGAAAAGTTCTGTTAGGTTCTTAGTAGCAATCGTCGACTCTTCGTTTGCCATAGCTTCTTGATACGAAACGGGAAGGCTTGAAGCAACTTCATTCATGTACAGTCCGACTTTCACTGCTCAATACCAGATAAACCAAAGCCTTGCAAGCAAGAAGCCAGCTAGGCATCCATGTCCTAGGCCGTGGAGTGTGCGGTCTCATCCGTTATCCGAAGGAGGACCCTCTCCTTTAATTCCTGAAAGGAATCGGAATTGACTCCCCCACTTTTGAGATCCGACAGAACGATCTTAAGTCTTTCCAAGGATTGCTCTCCCGTGGAGGAGCGGGGGTTGTCTAGGGCCCGCGCTCCCCGTCCCAGCCAATCTCCTTCAGGATGAAGGCCAGACATGACCCTGACAATCTCGACCTTGACCTCGAATAGGTCTTCGGCCTGAATCCGGGCCAGTTGAATGGCATGGGCTGAAGGAGACGGGTTGTTCCCCCCTCCGTTGGATGGATTCCACACAATCCCCGACCGCCGATTGATTATCTCATTCTCTTGAAAAGGGTAGGGCAGAGCCGGATTAGCAGCTTCCTGCATAACAGGAAGAGCGGGAGGCAGTTCCCCCGGAAGCGGTTGATTGACCGATGGGGTACTTCTACTACGCCCGGAACTGGGCGAATCCTCACCCAAATCGCTAGTGTACGTAAACAAATCGGAATTGGAGGATTCGCCAGCTCCGTGAGGCATCATGTAATTTCCCATGGACGCGAGGAAGAAGGCCCGTAGAGCTAATCCAATGGCCATGATGAGAGTAACGGAGCAGCCACTCCGAAGTCAGAGTCTGGATAAGGCTTGCTCAGTGAGCAAGCAAGTCTCCTGACCAGACTCTCGAATGCTTCCATAGAATCCAGCATGAAACAAAGATAATAGACCAAAGAAAGCACAAAAACTAAGATCACGAACGAAAAGATAGACTTCTTTCGCAATTCATGCTTTTCTGTTTTGATGACCAGAAATTGTTTCTTGATTTCCATTTCAAATTGTTCTCTGGACTTTTTATCAATATGAGGTGATCGTAACACTATGCGTATCTTGGTGGTCATTACTTTTTTCTTTTTGGCTGACTCCTCTTCCTGTTCTATTGATCAAAAGAAAGGCACACTGATCTCCGAAATCGGACATTTCCCGAGTTATTATCCGTTCTCCGCCTTATTATATTCTAGGAGATATTTACCAGATTAGACTCTGCCACTCTTACTCTTCCACTTGACAGGTACAGATATCTTGGACTCATAGACCGAGCTGCTTTCTTTATGCAAGGTAATATAGGAATCATTCTATTTGACCCACTACGGTCGTGACAGGTTGAGCATTGTCGTCAACTAGGAAGACATCAGTCAGCTTCCCGCCAATGAAAGCTGGTGACTTCTGTTCCAACTGAACTGGGAACAGTCAGGTGCCACCCATTGGACGCATGAGCCAATGTTCTACACACAGAAGGACTGCACATACACAAACAATTAAGAATCCTAGCTGCATCTCTCACTCTTGGCCTCTTCTCAGAGTCTGGGTGCACACAAAGAAGCCCCACCATGAGCATCCTCTCCATCTCTAGTGCATCAACCTTGGATCAGCAGCATCAATTCCCCGAGAAACAGCATCCACAGAAGCGAAAGATATGATTGTATTGACTCAGAAGATCCAAATTTTATCAGAGAAACCAACCAAAACAAAAGAGAGAGAAAGCTTCTTCAAGAATGGGTGATCAGAATCAAGAACCCATTGATGCGCAAAACCCATGGAAGTTAAAAAAAGCATGGATCGAAGAATATAGTTCATTTGCTTTTTTTAATTAATTTTGCCTAAATTTCGCCAGCCTCTTTAGGCTGTGCCGGGCTGTGCACTTTCAGCCCATCACATCAAGGTGACAGGATTCGAACCTATGGCCCTCTGTACCCAAAACAGATGCGCTGACCAGACTGCGCTACACCTCGTCTCACCCCCCTCAAAGATCCACCCGATCGATGAAGACTCGAACCGAACTCGCCCATCCTTTTGGGCATAGGGACGCGAGAACCAATCCGAGTAATCAACCGCTTTTTTTTAGAAAATCTGCCTCCAGCAAGACAAGATAGGGCGACGCCAAAAAGCCGTCTAGTGCAGGACAGGAGCGCTCACATTTTATTTTGGCTTCCTCTTTAATTAACTTGAATTTATTTAAGAAAATCCGGCTCGGCTACCTGTCCTTTGGACCCAAAGCCCGCTCAGAAGTGGATTCGAACCACTGACATAAGGATTTTCAGTCCTTTGCTCTAACCAGCTGAGCTACCTGAACCACTTTCCTAAAGTCTGTTTTCTTCATCGAATAGCGCCCTACCTTACTAACCACTTGACTAGTCAGGGAAAAGCCCCACTTAGCTAGCCCTTGATCAAGGAAGTATCCAAAAAAGATGATTAAATTGGCATAATCTAGTGGAAATAATAATAATAATAAATAAAAACAGAAGTAAAGAAAGGATTTCCCAATCTTTCCCTTGCAGGTGAAGACTACTTAGAAGGCTGAGAAAAAAAGACCAAATAAGAAGGCGTCTTACCTTTACTTGTTTAAAGGAGTACTTCAAGTTAAATAAAAAACAGGAAAGCTGCGCGATAACCTGTAAGGGATTAACCAAATTCCCCTTTTCGATTTCTGGATACATCAGTTGATAACAAAAAATAGAAATTCCAAAACTAGTTATCAGGAAACCTTTTTGTAAAAAAAAGAAGATAGCTTGTCTTTCTAGCGTGAAAGCTCTTTTCATCTTTTGGAAAAGCCATGTCTTATTTATCCATAATGTCGTTCTTTCATATACCCACCACCTAATCTCTATATAGAGAAATGAAAAACCAATATAGAGCACCAAATAGGTGGAAATAGAGAAGGCCAGTCAAATCCAAGGACCATGCAGCTCCCGCCAAAGCAAGAAAAGCCGCAAGAAAGAATAGCTGATCCAGCCCCGAAGACTGGCTGCCATCGTAATGGCGGCACGCACGAAACAAAGCGATTCATAATCAACTTTGGTCAAAGCCCTCTTGACACCAGTACCTCTGTCCCGACATTTGGTGAGATAGGGGGAATGCCTACCAAAGGTAAAGGGGAGCCTTCAAGCAAATCTAGTGAAGGGTCACCTACGTTAGCTGGTGTCCACAGTGCCAAAGTTTCAACCAAGACCTTTGGCTCCGTGCTTGCTGGAGCCGACTTGTCACTCCAGGTTCTAGTTCAGACGAACGTCTGTTACGTGCGTCCCTACCCTAGGACTTGGCCGGATTCGAACCGACCAAGCAAGTCAAGTGCCATTCTTCTAGGCCAAAGAAAGACAGTCCAATCTAAATCTCATCTATGTCGAAGGGGCAGGTACGTAGTCACTCGAGCGAAGCGACAGCTTATATCATATATGATATTCTCCATCTAGATGGGGCTAGGTAGCACTAATAACTTCATTCGTACTATCTTGGCAAAGAGTGAAGGTTTAATATTTGTTCTAGAAAGTCTTCGTTTCCGTGTCAAAGCCAAATTGTTGAGACCAAGCAAGGCACTACTGTAGAGCTCTTTGGGCCTGCCGCTTTCTCCAAAATGGAAAACTTTGAAGATTCGCTACTGAATCGTTCTATCACTAACGTCATTTCTCAAAATCAAAATCCATTAATAAGCATTAAGTCATCGTTCCGTCATCCAACATCCTTTCCGATACATAATTTTGTTAGTTAAGAGAACTTGTTCGTTCACTTGGTTTCTTTTCTATACATAGATTGGTCTTTGGTTAAATGGTTAAGACAACCAACTAGCCTGTTCGTTTAGTAAACATAAGTGCCCAACTCTTAGAAAGAGGATGGACCCTAAGAAAGCTATTTCAATCACTTAGTTGGAAAAGGTAGACTATGGTATGAAAGAATCACTTCATCCTTCCTCTTCAAGACCAATAACTAGGTAGCCTGAGGAATTGTCTAAGTCCTCTTGCTTGACCTATTTCCTTTTCCTTTTTCTTTAGACTTTAGAAGTCCTGACCCCAAGGAATTGTCTTGTTTTCTGATTGCAGTGACTGCCCTTACACAACCGGAAAGACATTGACTCGATCGACAGGCCCTCGCTACAAGACTGAAACAATTCGAATGATAGAAGAATCGACAGCTGCTCCTGCGCTTACTACTTTGAAAAGAGAGCATGGGGCTAGACCAGGAAAAGCATAGACTCGATCTACTTCAACAGCAGTCACTTCACCACCTGAAGGAAGATGAGTACTTTTTTCGGGAAATAAGTTTCACTCAACTCATCCCTTAGTTTGGAGGCTTAGCTTAAGTTAAGCTCTTTGATTGAGGATTGGGTAAGAGATGGACTTGAAGACTTCGAGCACTTCCAGGTTCCCCTAGGTCTATTAGACCACCATCAACTCATAGACCAATAGAAGACTTAGACATTTATTCTTTTTATTTGACGAGGTACAAAGCAAGAACCAAAAAGCATTGAAGCGAATCAAGCAAGAGAAAACCGGAAAAGGTTCTAGATCTCCTGGAAAAATAGGAAAACATAGCCTACTTACTTGGCCTACTCAAGAGCCAGACAAAGAAGAAAAAGCAAGAGGTTTGAGTGAGACAGCAAGAACGTCAGCTCACCCAAGGAAGGACGAAGGAAGAGCTTTGAAATCCTCATCAAGTGAGACAGAAAGGGCAGCTAGAAGAAGAGTTCACCACTATCTACGCAATTCTCTAGCTTCATTCTTTTGAGAATATTCCATTTCAGAGTGATGCTCGCACCACTACACTCACTCATACCATCGACGGGAGAAGAGGTTCAATCCATAGGCGAGGTGGAGACTTCGGTATAATATAAGGTCGCCTGTTCGGCGCGCTACTGCTCTTTGGCTCCTTTACTTTAGTTCATCATTTCTTTGCAACTCTATTGATCAATCTCCTCTCGTTATCGGTCGACCTTCAAGACTTGCTTACGATAGGAGGGACTCGAAAGGCTAATCCGTGAAAGACGAAAAAAGAATTCCATTCCCAATAGATCAAGCCGAGGTAGTAGACCAAATCGTCTATCAACGTCCTCCACTTACTCCACTAGGTTGGCTAGAGCCTTGTTACTATAGTTCGCGCTACTGAGATCATCGTAGATTGGGAGAGAGAAAGCTTTTGCGCTTGGGATCCTGAGCCAGCAACATTCTTGTTTTAAAAGACGTATAGGCAATTCTTTATTATGATCATATGGATCGCTTTTCGTGACTTTTCTTTCCATAGGCATACATTGCAGTCTAACCAGCTTTCTAATTTTAGGGGACCGAGAATCCATCTTTTGATCCCCCTCGAGCCTACTATCGTCTTTCGAATTAAGCTTCCGATTTAGTTGGTGCAGACGCTCTACGATGCAATCAGACAGACAATGAGAGAGCGGACTCTCTTTCTCGTTGGGACACTTCCTCATTTTTTTCCACCCTCCGGAGGACCATGTAGTTAGGAAGATGATCGATGCCTCAAGCATGTCTACTTAAGATCTCTATCCTTTCTGGTGATCAAGATATCCCAAGAAGAGAGACCTGACGGCGCGGGCGCGCCTTTACTAGAAGAGAAGGAAAGAAGACACTGACTAGAAATCTATTCCACCGGAAGACTACCGCTTGATTTCTCTCTGTCCACAGCCATGACTCAACCACCTTTCCATCCCCCCTCAAAGATCCACCCGATCGATGAAGACTTGAACCGAACTCGCAGTGATCAAATCTACTTTGGAGAGTCAATCCTCAGGGCAAGCCAAAGGAAGGACGGGATAGAGCTCCAAGACAGGCTGAAGGCAGAGAAAGAAGGATAGACGAGACAAGGAAGCAAAGGAGAAAAGAAAGATCGGAATAGAATAGAGGTAACGGTTGAACGAACGGTAGACCCAAGTATACTTAGCCGGAAGCAGGGCATTCCACCGATTCGACTTAGGGAGAAAGCCTTTCCCGTATCTATTTAACCCTGATCTGCAAATTTCTATCCGGTAGACTGACTTGGTAAGGTAAAAGGGCCCCGACTTATTTGATTTCCAGAATTAGAGTTCGACCGCAGCTGCCCCTTTTTTGTTTTGGGGGGATCAAGTTCCTTGCCAACTATCGACCCCGATATCTTTTCATTTCTTTTTGGTATTACTAGCCTTCGTCAATCACACTAAAGCAGAGCACCCAACTACGGCAAGGCCCCCTTAATTAAGGGTTAGGTTAGTCAATCCGGCCCGAGACGCGTTCGTTGACAAAACCGCCGTAGGAATGGAGACCTTTCAATAGAGCGGAGGCGAACTGATCAACGATAAAGAGGCCCTACTCACTACAAACGAATACACCACAAGATCGAACTGCACTCATGCCTCTCCCGCATCAAGTTGACCGACCCCCGTTCTTCTATCAATCATGTACGTAGGTAGGGTCCTCCATTCTTATTGGTATATCATGAAAAAAGAAAGCCATTTGCACCAGGCGCACTGCGCTTTCCCTTGCCTAGATGTTAGCCTTTCTAAGTCAAGTAATGGTGACCCGCCGAAGACTGGAGCCTCATAACATGTTGACGAAGACCCCCGAACTGAGGGTTCGATCAGTAGAGGGGACGACTTTGCCTCCCCGGAAGAAGAATAGCCCCGCTCTCTAGCCGACTGATCCCGTTGATCATATAACTGGGAGGGAACGTGTCACATTAGAGGTGAACGATCAGAGATGTCCGATAATTACCACGATGAGGCTGGTCCCTCTTTGATTTTAGTAGACTAAGCTATGAATATGAATATGAATGAATGCCGGGCTCTTTCTTTCACTGCTAACCCCAATAAGTTTCTTAATGCTGATATTTTCTGTTTCGTCGAGCCCCGAGCTTGTGGTCCTCCTTTGAGTGTGGGTTCCATTGGATGAATCTCTCAAGTCAAGGTTCACGTACATAGCAGCAAGAATGGTGCAGTGCCTATTTCTCGTTCTCGCTCGGGAGCCAAAACGAACACGCCTGCTACCTACTGTACTGGACCTTCGACCAGGCATTCTACCCTTGTCGAATCGGAACCAACCACCACTGTATTGCGCTCGAACAGTTGAGCGGCCGCCGGCCAGCAACTTCCGTACCGTACACAGATATAGATTCATTCTTCGTACCTGGTCCAACTTCAAAACCCTTCGCGGGTTGGTCAGAAAGAAGTCAGTCTTGTTTGGTAAGACTCTATTGAACAAAGCAAAGAAAAGAGAGTGCTCGACCGGAACAACGGCCAACAAAGACCGTAATTACATAGATAACTGCTCCTCCCTTTCTCCGGCTTTAAGGCGAACCAACCGTATGGCGGCCGGAAAGAAAGACGACCTCACCTTCTCGTAGATGGTGTCAGTGAGAGCAACTTGAGTATCCCCCGTTGACCTTCTTTTGTAGATAGAATCTTCAATGAGTGTAAACAACTTACTAATAAAGGTGCGCTTGTTGAGTAAGGCCGTTTTCTTGCAGGAGTGCTAACGCGCGCCCTTCTTCTTCGCTTGCTCCGCAGTACGAGCCTCATACAGAGCCCCTTTAATATGATGAGGAGAAGAGGGGCCGCCCTCTTTTCTGCACCAATCTTTATTTACGACTAGATTGATATATTTGGGGTGTATAGCTCAGTTGGTAGAGCATTGGGCTTTTAACCTAATGGTCGCAGGTTCAAGTCCTGCTATACCCAAACAAACCAGTCATCATATTGGTCCCTAAGCTCCACGGAATCCGAGACATCTATTCTGTCGGAGGCAAACCTGAAAATAGATTAGAGAGCCATGAATAGCAGTCTAAGAAAGGAGTACTCAACGGGGATAAGGGATCCCCCGGGTAGAGAGAGTAAGAGTAGGTAGACTCGGGCAGCAAGCTATCTGTTCCCGGGAGCAAAAGTAGCTCGAACCAAAGGCGAGAGCGAGGCCACCCCTACTGGGGTGGGGAAGGGAGAGTGGGAAGTGGGCTCCCTTCGCTTTATTCTATTTAAGATATAGCTTTAGTTGAAGTTTCGGGGCTTTCATTTGGTACGCTTTCTTTACCTGATTCAGGTCCGACTGGAATCTTTTGGTCTGGATTTGCACCTTCGGCTCAAAGGCCACTTTTCTCGGGCTTCAATGAATCCCTCGTGTATTAGACATCTCAGGGTCAGGGTTCTAAAATCACTGTGTATAAATTACTTGATGGCATTGATATGTATATCAGGTTGATCTATGAGATGCATTTGGAAGAACAATTTAAAATGACTAGTTCAGATGATATACTATTAATAAAAAGCCTTTTGGAAAAAGGTAGCTATTCATTTACCCCTCTACAGTTAGATGTGGACAATGAGTTAATAGTTCGTAGTCCGTATGACTGTATAGTTATGGGAGCTCTTTACACTGTTCTCGTCGAAGGTTTATCCCCCTATTACGGGGAAAATTGCTGTAGTAAGTATGATAAAGATATCAATTTGTATGATACCCAAGGATGTAATCATAATAGTTATCTTCAATTTCATAAGAGAATTCTGGAGTGGAGAGATATGGATGGTCTGATTCTAATCGAATCTAGAAGATCTTTATACAGAAGCAAGTTACGACTAATTGAGAAATTACGACCTCTTATGGATACCCCATTACTGAACCTTATAAAGAACCTAATTGAGATATCCGCCTGTGATAAGGATTTCTTCGAGTTTAACAAAACCTTTCACTATACAGGTACTGTACCTAAAAAAAGCAAATATACTGAAAATAGCATTGCTTATTGTTTCCCACCTTATGAGAGGTATGATCAACCATATCATAATCTCAGATATGAACTCTTCAATTTCTTATTGGATGATGTTGATCAGCTATTAGTCCAACAACTACCTAATGTGAATTATGCTCGCTTATATGAATATATCTTTATGCCTTATAGAAGAGTCACTGACTCAATTTCTAGTGAAGTCATGTATTTGAACTTATATCATTCCATATATAATATATACGATGAATGTCACTTACTTTCACCTATGGTAGAGCGTACAACTAGGGAAAAAGGTTTGATTTTACCTAAGAGAGGTTTCAGTTATGTACTCAACAAGGAGGGGTCATGTGTCATTGAATTAGCCAATTATCCATTTTAATTGGCAGTGGGAGGAAAGAAGTGTGGTAAGGGGGAGGGCGGATCCCCTTGCAGTTGAAGATCGAGTCACGTAGTGTCGGACTCTTAGGGCACTGGAACGAGTCCCTTGCATTTCCTTTTCTTTTGAGAATCGCCATATCGAATAGGGAACTCAGGTCTGGGATGCGGTACTGACTTCAATTCACTCATTTCTGATCCGGTCAGAAGGCTCTCTCATCCTATCCAGTCTCAGATCAGCAAGTCAACTACCTATAGTTCTCAGATCAAAGAGGCGGTTCACTACTTGAGGAGGAATGCATACTATATCAGTCTAGTGTCGTCCCTTTCACTCTTGCCGTTGGAGCTGCTGAGAGACTCTGAAGAACCTCTCTGTCCGTCAGATTCTTGACTCGGTATCTTATAGTTGAATAAGGTCATCCGAAGGGGTTCATAAGTGATGGGTCTATGGAGCTGGTCGGAGATCATACAGTACCGACTTCTCCCTGGGGTCCCGCTCTTCACCTGACCGAGGAGTTGAGAACATCTACTAACTACATGACTCTCCGAGGGTAGGGAGCGAACCGGACAACAACCTCAGAACGGCAGGCTTGCCCCCCGAGGGTTGTTGCCGGGGAGCGGGGAAACAACAGTGAGGGAACACCCCTAACGAAGCAGTCTCGGGGTGGGCCCGAACGGAACCGCAGGGATGATGCCGAGCGAGAGAGGGTCTTGATTTCAACAACATGGAACAATTCTTAACTAACTGAAAGATAGCGAAGAGAAGAGAGGGAGCACCCCTCAGTCATCGGTCTCGGGGTGAGCACTCTCGGAAAGGAGCGAGTCAGATATTCCATGAACTGCCCCGAGGGTAGCACTCTAAAAAGCGTACCGAAGGGGGCAGCAAAGTGGGAGACAAGCCCCAAGGAGTGAGCCAAAAGACGAAGTCCGAAAGGCGAACGAACGGGGCTGGACAGTCAGGGTAGCGAAACTAGGAACGGAGTTGGCTTGTTAGAGCTAGGCTGTTGAGTTAAAGTAAGCGAGCTAGTCATACGAGCCAGTGAGCTAGGCAGCTTGCAGTAGTTGCTACAGTAAACTGGAGTGAAACGAGTTGGCAGTAGAGACGGAGGGCTAAACATGTCGTTGGAACGCTTTAACAAGGCCGTGACGGAGATGCGAACAAAGCAAGCCGCAGCTCGCGATCATAGGAGCTATGGACTTCGGCACTTAGAGCTAATCGTCTCCTAGCTGTTCTTTCCGAGTAGCATTAGCAAAAGCGAGCGTCAGGGAAATGGTACCACAAAGACAGATTTGGAATTCATTTCAGAGATCTCAAATAGTGGCTTTTGAGATAAGTGGTGAGTGGACGGATGGAAAGACGAGCGAAAGCAAATCTTGACTTCGGAGTTCCCTACTACTCGAGTAGTCTGACTCGCTAGGAAGCAAATCCTTTAGCTCGAAACCGGGAAAGCAGGAAAGGCTGCTAGGGAAAAGAGAACTACAATCAGTCTACTCAGTCCCAGTACTCCTTCTCGATCAGTCAGGTAGGAGCAGCTTGCTGTTTAGTTCCAGTAATCAAGCTAGGCGGCTATTCATAGATCTGGAGTTGTCCTCTATTGCTGATTTAGCGGCCTTCTTTAAGAACCTTAGTAGCGAGTCTCTTATAAGGGGAGCAGGCGGTGAGATTCCAGTTATAATCTAAGGCTTTCCTTGGGATATTTCACTTCCCTGCTATTGTTCAAAACTAGCGCTGGTGGGTGTCTCGGTAAAGCGTGCCCGGAGGTCGTAGCAAGGGAACTCCTGAATAAGGGGCGCTACTTTGACTTGATAAGAGAGTACCGTACCGGACTAACGGCTCATAGAAAGCAAGGGCCGTTAGGCGAACCTATGCTCTATAAAACATACGTCGTCAGGTCTCGAGACTAGCTGAGAGAGGATTACTAATCCTAAGTACTCTAAAGCAAGCCAATTTCATTACCTCTTCCGCTATCGCTAACAATTCTTTATGCATAAAGGGGGATTGTCATAGATTAGCGTGGACTCTATTATTAGGAGAAGCAGGATCAGTAGGACAGGGAGATGTAGGGCACCGTCCACTGATAGAGTTGCTTGAGCTCTTGGAGCGGGGACGAGCATCTTCATCTTGCTAGCGAGCCAGTCGAGGCTGAGGAAGTGACTTTGCTTTGGGTTGGGCCCCTTGGATCAGGTATGGGCGTTAAGGCTCATTGCTATAATGAATCATTTTCCTCATGAACATTTATAATGGGGGAAAAGGCAAGCCGAAGAATACCCTCAGAACCCAGCAGCCAACTCAAGGCACCCCTCAATAAGCCCTTTTTCGAGAGGAATAGGGGCATAGAGCTGGTAAGGAGGCTCGGGACCGGGGGAAGGTAAAGAAGGAAGAATGAATTGGCTAGCCCCACCCCTAAGCCCTAAAACAAGGCACTATAAAGCAAAGAAGGAAAGGCCGGAAAAGAAGAACTTGAAGCTCTACGGGTGGGACCCTCACACCCAAAGGAGACTTCCCCACAACTGCATTCCACATCAGTTGTTGGCTAGTAAGAAAGAGAATCTATTGATTAAGACTAACCCGGAACCATTGACTAGTCAGAATCGGGATCTCTTCTTTCTTTCTTCGGATGAGACTTCTCCTTGGATGATAGAGCTCATTCTCTAGTTGGGGATTCCCCAGTGTCTGCTAATGTGGATTCAGCTTATTCGTATGTTTATACCCTTTCATTCCCATAAGCGCCCAAGGACCATTCCAGCTGAAAAGCAAGTCAATCCTCTCCACCTACTTTGGTGAAGTTCAAGTTCCCCTTTTCTGTTAATGGAAGCCCCAAGGAGTGAGCCAAAAGACGAAGTCCGAAAGGCGAACGAACGGGGCTGGACAGTCAGTAGGGACTGGAAGGATTCCGTCCCACACAGAACGAACTACATATATGGAGCGAACCGAGGAGGAAGAAGTCAACTGAGAGAGCCATTCCACGCAAGTCATTTCCTATGTTCATGTGTAATAGCAAGCTACATGATAGATTTGATCGCATTACGGGCAAAGGTTAGAATGTGTCTGTAGCCGTTGCAGTAAACAAACGGAGGTAGGAGGAGGACAAGACAGAAAATGGATTAGAGTTAAATAAGAAGAAGTTAGTACGTAGGTACGTGTAGTCACTCATCTTAATGCTATTAGGGCATACAGCTTTGTCAAAAGGGTAGCGGAAACGTGACCTCGCTTGATAGCCCGTTAGACCCCCCTTCACACTCCTATTCCACGGTCTCAATAGTCTCGCAAGTAAGGCAGCAAGAAGAAGAGGAGGCTCGGCCATTAACAGTTGCGTTAGAATTGCCTCTCCATCCGCCGCTGAAGAAAGAATCTCACCCTTCCGCTGTCCCTACTATTCGACATTTCCCGGAGGACAGTGAGGGAGGGAAGATTCAAGACTGAACAGCCTTCCAACTCCATTCTCTATCCTCCGAATCAATCGCTAATGTATAACCTTTGAAAAGCTTTCATTGGAACTTCCCCTTTCCCGATCAATAGGCTGTTAGGGCTTTAGCCCAAGAACCCGATGCCCATTCAATAGAAGAAGTTGTTCGACCTTCGGAACCTGGTTATGAGATTCGATCGAGATTCGTTGTTCGATCTTGAAGCAAGCATTTTTCGTCCAGCCGGAGGAATAGTCGTTATTTCACCATTTGAATAACCTTGAAAAAAGCCTTCCTCAGCAGAGAACAGAGAGGTACTACCTACTTTCTTCCATTTTCCTTTTCTGACTGCTGTCTTAAACCTTTCTACTTTAACACAGGCACCTACCTAATATAATACATAAGGGACAGAAGTTTGACCGAATCGCACCCCAACCACCTTTGGAGGAAAGCCAGATGGGACCAATCGAGGAAGCAGATCCAATTCCAACAACTTAAGACATTTTTGTTCAAGTTCCAAGGGCTGAGCACCAAGAAGAAATAGAGCATCAACCCGAGGAAATGAATCCTAACCGGGATGGGATAGAAGGACCTCTGATTGCAGAGCCGGAAGCCAACCATGGGGAATCAGTGACACCGAGCAATGATGCTCAAATCGCTCCGCTGCAACGACTCTCATTTCAGATGAGCATTCTTCTCAAGTTGGCGAAGGTGTCCGATCTACTAGCTCTACTCCAACCAATCCGGAGACTACAAGACCTTCACCTCAATCTCCACCGGTTCCCACTTAAAGCAAAGCATTACCTAAGGTAGATCATTTATCTCTCAAAACTCCTTCCAGTTTGCCATAAACCTTCTTGGCTAACTGTTGACATCATCTTCAATCTCAGACTATTGGGATTGGAGCAAGAGTGGAATGGAAGAAAGAAAGCTGTCCTTATCTTCTCCTCCAACCGGTACCTCCTCCCGACATGAAGGAATGCCCGAGATTCCTTCGGGGGCTGGTATGTCCTTTCAGTTCTGGTCTGGGGAACGCCGATCAAAGAAAGCACTCCTATACTGCCTGGTGTTGATTCGGCAATTTGCGTCTAGTGGGGAGCTTTGTCATCTCAAAGAATAAGCGGATCTGAAAGTCGTGGATCTCGGCCGGTAGCTGCTTTCTGCTCTCCTTATTAGTGCCAACTCCGCTAGGTATAGGTAGGGAGTCTTCTACAAGTCGCATTACTGGTCGATGACCTGATTTTGGAAGCAGTCGAGATGCCTTTCCTGGGGGAACCCTTCCTTGCATTCTTTTATTGTATTCGCTTCAATCGCTCCTGAATCGGCGGATCAAAGATAGGAATACCTAACTTTCACTGCTAGAGGTGGATTGGATGAGAGGCCGCTATTTGCTTGCTTCTCCTGTTCGCTCTAGTTCACCTGGTTTACAACGGTCTGTTTGCTAGGTTTTAGACAAGGGCTAAGGGCGAGTCATCCCTCTTAGCAGCTCTTTCCTAATCAATCAGCTTTTGTGCTCTCCCGGAAAGACTTTGAAGAATTCCACCAACTACTTTTCTCATGAAAGGTAATACTTAAAAATAAGACTTTCTTTCTCTTGCACCACGCCGGAACGTATGGACACTGCCTAAAGTGAAGTAAGAAGGAATCGGGGTGGCTAGCTTTCCTGCTTCTGTGCTTGTTATTAAGAAGATAGAAAAGATATAGCTATCTCCCGTAGGCTACTCTTTAGAGCGTTTCACTCGTTTAAGGAAGACTCATACAGCCTAAGACAACAGGGTTTACGAACAGGGGTTATTCCCATATATATGGATGTGACTTTTGTGCTTCATTTAGTTTTGCGTATCAGTTAAGTTTCAGGTCTGTGCCTGAGGCCTGGACCAGAAAGCTTTAATGGCGGGGGCAGAAACGGAAGCAGGTACGAATAGAAGAAGGCCCAGAATAGCCAAGCCAAAGGGGTCCTATTAAGTGGTCCAATCAGTCTAATGCGTAATGTCCGGTATCGGGAGTCTTTTAGTAATCCACAGATTAGGAACCGAGTGGGGAAGTGAGCTCTACTCTAAACTCTAAAGGCTGCTCTGCCACCTAGGGGATAGGAAACCTATTCCTTTTAGTCCGATTCGCCTGCCTCGAAGACTGCCCCTACTGATGATAGGATTGATTCGAAGCAAAGTAAATGGTCCCCTCTCCGCTACGGGAGATGCTATAAGAAGATAAGCCCTTGGGGGCTAGTACTTACTATTACACAGGCTAGCAGACAACCCTAAATTACATCGAGCCTTGCAACAACCAAAAAGCAGGAAGCCTTCCTTCCTACAAGGGTAGGGTTTGGATTGGAATGCTTACGGAATTGAAAAAGGGCTAGACGGCTTGCGGGATATGGGGTTTTGAGTTGGATGTTCGAGCAAGTGCCGCAACTCCTTTTTGCTTGCTTAGTCTTAACAGGCCTTCTCCCTCTACCCGAGCGAGGAATGAAAGACCGAACCTGAAGATAGCACCTACTTCCTCATTGGCATAAGCAGAATCAGGCGATCCGACGATTTTGCTGTTCATAGATTCTCATCTAAGATCTTTGAATGGATTGGTTTTCTACTGCTTCACCTGCATACCTGATGAAGCAGGGGAGAAGAGATGAATTGAAAGACTCTGTCCCAGCGCTAGAAGGAAAAGAGGGGAAGGATGTGCCTTCCATCGTCAATGTAGTCTCCTTCATCAACGTCAACGGCATTTGAGGTAAGCAGCATCTTTGAGGCTTCATAGACGACATGTTCAGGCCTTCCTGCTCCGGCCGCCAAGAAATGGTAGCAGCGGTAAGGAAAGACAGCAAAATGAGAAGGAGTTGGATAGACAGAGATCTTGCTGCACGACGAGCTCTTGTAATAGAGATTTCTTCTTGAATTGAATTTCATGCATCGAAGCGTTATTGGGGATTTTCAAACTAATGCCACAAAAGACAAGGCCTTACAACAGCTCATTCCCGGAATAAAAAGAAGAGGATTCTCAGCCCGCCTAGAGTATAGCTTCCAGCTCGGCTAAGCCATCCTAAGTAAAGCAGTCTGAAAGAAAGATGCCACTTTCACAATAAAGAATATGCGGTACACAAAGCCTAAGCAGCTCAGCCGACCTCTAAGCCAAAGAGATAGTCTATGGCGCTACCCCTACTGTCAGGGAGAGGGTCTTTGTCCTCGAGGGAAGGAAGCGTAAGCCAAGCCAGCTTAACTAATGACTGGTCATTGTGACCGACCAACGACTACGACCGAGCCTTTTTTCTTTTCATCCTCGGTCTAGAGAACTCCGGATAGGGACTTCTAATTTGTAATTAGCCCTGTCTTGACTAGCCTAGTAGCTCTGGTTGCTGAACTATTGATGAAGGCTTGTCGTAGATCAGCTTTTATTGACTACCGGAGATGGCTTTCTTGCCATTTCTTTCTTCGCCTCCCTCCCGCTTAGAGCATGAAAGGGGAGAAGGAAGAAGTCTTACCTGAGTAAGCCTGAGGCCTTAGGGGAGTCACCTTCCGATCCGGATTCAATGATTAAGGAGTTTGAGTGAACACCCGGTGAAATGGATTTAGGAAAGCACGTGCCATCCTTGGTTCTTGCTCCAGTTGTCGGACTAGGAGCAGCTATATCATCCGCAGCAGATCTTATAGAGGAAGAAGCTGTTGATGCTTTTGGACGTCTTTCACGAAGGCTATAAGCATCGATCTTGCCTTGGTGTTGACCCGAGGGAGAAGCCCTTTACTTCTTCTTTTGCGGCAGGCAGGAGCGCAGTCTGAACTTAATTTATTCAAAAACCCTTCTTGCTAGACTTTCCATATTGCTAATCTCGAGCAAAGAAAAGAGTTTTCTTCAATCAGAGAGTTGGCTTAGTAGGAAGAAGCGGGTTAGATAATAGAGACTGATCTAAAGGCGAATCTGCCAAACTTCAAAGAAAGAGCCCACTGCAAATCCTATATTTAGTTTAGATTACACAGTTGGTCAACAGACTTGAAAATCTGAACCCGAAGCCCCGGATCTTGAATTCTTTGACAAAGAGTCAGCTTCCTTCTTAGTAGATGGACGAGGGCGGCACTGCCATACATAGTCACCCATAGGACTTTATTCACATAGTCTATGATCAGGCAAGTCGAACCTGGCGAAGTCTACTCTCCCTAGAAGCTGATGTTGGTTGTTGGCTAGGTATACCCGGATTCGGTTTACCCATGGAACTAGTGATTCCCTTGCGATCTTGTCTTCCTACTATAGAAAGAAGGATCAGGCTTTCGCGGAAATAGGCGAATGCTATGCCTAAAGTAAAGTCCTCACTGCCACGCCATTCACTTCTTTCTACGCTAAAAGATCAAAGGCTTGTTAGCGATGTGGAGTCAGATTCCTACTGACCCCTTGCTTGAACCTAAAGTATACTTAACTGAGCAAGCTAGGCAGAAATCACAGTCGTAAATAGACAAGACTGTCCTACCTTCTAGTCAGACGGAAGAGAAAGTAAATCCCTACCCTAATACAAAGCTTAAAGCCGGGCGTAGGTTCGCTGGAAAGTGAGTCTTCATCGTTTATTAGCATCCCGCCTTTCCTGGAACTTATTCACTCGGAGTGGAATCGAACCACGAAGGATTTTCAGTCCTTTGCTCTAACCAGCTGAGCTCCAGCTCCCCGAAAACAAGGTTCAACTCTTTGTTGAGGCCACTTGTGTAGGAAAGCCCTTGATCGAATGGCGGGGTCTGCTGAAGAGCGACCCACGTCTTCCTCGTCATACAGCACAGAAGTCTGACTTCCACCTCAAATGCAGCTTCTTATTGACAAATTGCAACCGGAGTTTGCCATGACTGATCATAGTTTTCGAAAGAAGATCGAGAAAAGAAGCCAAGACCCTTCTACCGTACCGAATTACGCTTTCACCAGGAGCGTTGCGAAAAACAAAAAGTCAGATTTTTGTCCGGCTTACTCTCTATACTTAACATATCTTGCTTCCCTATCACCATCTCTTCGGAATGGCACTGAATTCGTACTCCCCAGGCTCCGCACTCACGATACCCCCACAATCTAGTCTAAATAGTGGCCGTTCACGTCAGGAAGGAAAAGAAGAAAGAGGGAGGACGGATCCCAAGGGTAACTTCAAAAGCAAACATGCTTCCCATATGGCTGCTCATCAAGACTCTCAGCAAAGACTCCAATCGAGTGACTTGAAGTGGATTTGCCCAAACTACTCCTAGAGTGAACGACTTCCTCTGGCTTTGTGCCCATGATCGTATAGCCCTTCTTTCTCCACACTCGGCACATTAGTCAGGGATCCTGTTGGTGCCAAGGAATCAATGAAAGCACCGACCATGTCCTCATAACCTGCCCTAAAGCTACTAAATTCCTCCCCTCTGATCTGAACAAGCCTAACCGTGGACTTCGTGAGTGGCTCAAGAATGGAATCCAATAAAATCTCACTTCTGCCCATGCTAATCTTCCTTGGGCATTCTATTTCCCCTTGCGTGCTGGACACTCTTGTCCGAAACAAAGAAGCCCTGGACCCAAACAAAAAAAAAGGCTTTGTTGGCTAAATGAAAGTCTTCAATTTATACTTTTCATTATAATAAATAAGGCAGGACTTCTTCTTTCTAATCTAGTTACAGCTGATAGGGAAAGCTCTTGTACTCTATAAAGCAAAGCTAGTCTCATAAGACTAGCTAAAAGACTCTATTCCATATGCCAAAGCTTGGAGTGGGAGTTCGATCCCTGGAAACTTTCTTTACTTCACAAGAGTCCCCCTCGGATCAGAGAACTGGCTTGACACAGCCAAAGAAAAGAGGATAGTTCGATCCCAGATTGAACCGAAGCCTACTTCCTTTTTCTCGGGATCTTTCTCTTTCTTTCGGGAAAGGGAAAAGCACCCTACTATGAATAACAGCAGTTCCTAGCCTGGGCATCAGATCATCACTTTTATATAAGCTATTTATTAATTAGTCATAACACCACAATCCAACAGACCTTCCCCACTAGACTGGAGTAGCGAGAAGAGAAGCCTACCTAGGACAGAAAAAGCACAAAGTCAAAGACAGAAGAAAGGGGCCGAGGAAGAAGCTGAGATCATGTCGTAGGGATCAGAGATCCTGACTGAGGTTAGTCAATCAGTGGCAGCTCAACCATAATCAGAGGAACGAGCCACTATCGATTAGACAAGAACTGGCCTTTCTTTTTGTTAAAGAAATATTATATATATAAGACAGCCGACGCAAAAGCAACAATACAGGAATCATAGAAGCTCAAGCCCTCAACTCGACCTGAGAAAACAGCAGCGGTTAGGCAAGGAAGGGCTGTCATAGCATCGATGAGTTCGCGCCTTCTATTCGAGTAGAGATCCCCACCCAGGTCTGTCTGTGGGTGGGAGAAGAAGGGCTGAAGCAAGGAGTGGAGTTTTCTCCCCATCTCGCCCAACACCAGAAACTATTGATTCTCCAATCCACTGGGCAAAGACATACCCGGCATACTGAGACTAAGATGTTCAGCATATCCGAATTCTTCTCTATAGTCAAGAATTTCTCGATTCCCGAATCTGAAACTCTCGTCATCGAATCTGTCAGTTAGGGATCGAGTCATTCTTGATCACTAGTTCTCTCTTGATCTCTGATTCTGAGGTCATGTCAAGGTTGTTTTTTCTGAGAGTCTTCGGTTGGCGGGGACCGGCTTCGCGAGACCATTTCGATCCACACTGGAGAAGTCCTCTCTCGGGCTAGGCTCTATTGGGCGGAGGTGATCCTTTCTTTACTAGAGGAGCAGGAAAGGAAGAGGCACCAATTTCGGTGCTTGCTTCCCCTGCACCTAGAGGATCTAACACTGATGGTGACTATAGATCTGGAAGTTACTTAGATGCTGGTTATAAAAGCTACTCAATCTGTTACTTGGGACTAAAAACCTGCTCCTGCCTTTTTCCTCTACCAGATTTTTTGTTCCGTTCCGTCAGGTGCTTTAATAGCTCGATCTGGAACCAACCTATGGTACTGTCTATGCCCATCATGCTATTAGGTTAACAACCGGCTATGGAGCTTGTTATGTTCCTGCCCCTGCTCTCTCTGCTGACTCTGCTGCGGGCGTCCCCTCCGAGGGTCTATCTGCTACTTAGTCAACAGGCTCTGGTCCCGGATCAACAAGGTCATCTACTGGAACTGCGCCTAGATATGCGTACACAGGAATGCTGGCACTGGAAAGGAATTGGACTAGATGATGGTGGGACATTCCCCTATCCACGCCGGTCCATCCACACTTCTACTGGGTGGGATATTAGGCTATATCGGAACAGGGAAAGATACTGGACGGAGTTGTGCTTATCCCACCTTGGCCAGGAAGAGATGTGAGACGAGGTTCTTCAACCATTACTTTTCTTCAACTTTGAATTCCGTTCTGTCAGGGTCAAGATCAGGTGGTAGCTTATTTGCTGTTGCTGGTGCTACTGGAGGATCTAGGTCTCGCTTACGAACATCAGAATCTTTCGATCCCAAACATCAAAATATAGATCACTAGCATCCGGCTCTTCCTAACGATCACGAAAGACGGAACCCCGATCACTAGCACTAGGATCCCTACTTGAAGTTCATTCTGGATCTTACTCCCGATAACGAAGATCATAATCTCTATTACGAGCATCCGTAACTGCATAGCATCAGAATCTCACTATCGATCTGTAGTTGGCCAGCAGCATAGGCTAGGCACCATAGAACATGCCACAGTGCATGCCATAGCGATGATGACCACCATAGTAGTGGATAGGCATATTAGTGTTAGCCACCTTTTTCAAAATAATTTCCAAGTCTTCCTACTCGTTGACCAATTCCTGTTGCTTCAGCTCCCGTTCCTTCACGAGCATCTACACCCGCTCTGGTTCTTCCTGTTGTTTGCTTCCTGCTTGTATCATTCAACCTGTGTCAACCACTGTTTAAAGTAAAGAAAGGGGTACCACTTTCATAAGCCACTGTCAACCACTGTAATAAGAGCTAAAGGACTATGAACCTTAAGATTGCACGAACAATGGATCGATTAAATAGGAATCGGGGAGGAATCGAACCTCCCGGCCGGCTAGCCCGCGTTCCAACCGATCCGCCTCCATCCTCCACTCCGTCCTTCGTTCTCCCTTAGAATCAATAGGAATACTTTCTGTCTTTTCACCGCTCCGTGGGTAGTCCTATGCATAGTCCACTAGAAGTGATTAAGGGTCTGCCCAGTTAGAGTTTTGTTATTTCATCAACTATTATTATATAAGCCAAAAGGAACTCTTTTTATCTTCCAGTTCCCGGGTGGCCCACTTTCTTACTTGTCGCAACCGTCTCTCAATTGCTAAATCATCAAGGAAGTTCTCAAGGACGATGTCCTTTTTTTTTCTTTTTTTTGAAAGGCGTTTTCTTTCCCCCGACCGATGACTCGCTTGTTCAGTACTGCTAACTATTATAGGAGGATGCCGTCCCCTCGGGACTACCAGTAGTTTCGGTTGTTGAATCTCGTGCAAGTTAGGTTGTGCTTGTATTGGCTGCAAGCGGAACGTAGGCGCTTTAGGTGGGTGTGTGTTGACCATGCACTCTCGCGTCATGTAATGTCGTATGATAGAGGTGGTGTGGTGATTGACCTCAATGCTAATGGTTATCCCCAAGGTTCAACGAATGAATGAAGCTATGATCGTACCCGGATAGAAATGACGGTCTTCCTCTGATGTCTCCAAGCCGGCCATAATAGAATAGATAGGCAAAGCAGCCAATAGCAGTCTGTTTTAGCCTATCGATAGATAGTAGGTTGCTTCCAAGCTCAAACAATTTGAAACTGAATTGCTACTGTATTCTTGTTATTGATAGACTGGTATTCTCCGCCCCTGTCAAATAAAGTAGAGGGAGAGAAGGAAAAAGAGCAAAGGATTTACAAGTCTAATGGGAGAGGAATGGCTGACACGTTGACTGCCTTCGAGAAAAATAGAACCCAAGCGGTCTAAGCCCCGGCCGGGACGGACCCCAACCGAAAGAAAGGCGCTAGACGGACGCAAGCGAGATAAAGAAAGCAGCTGGCTGGCCCTATGTGTCAAACCTTGCCGCGGGAGAGTCTTTCTCCAATGAGAATAAAGCAAGTTTTTGGGCAAGACAAGAAAGGAACTCGCCCTTTGACACCACACCAAGGGATAAGAGCTGATTGCTGGCGATGACTTGGTGAAAGGAATCTATGAGAGAAGGTTCTCAAACCGGGTTCCGACCGACGCGGAGCCAACGAGTCTTGAAGTAAGTGGGCGTTAAGCGTAACGAGTCTAAGGGCGGGGCTTGAAAGGAATGGACGGGCGTAGGCTTAATAGTGAACGAAGACCCCCCTGCTTATAGATATGAGATCAATGACTTAAAAGACAGATGCCGAGAGAAACTGTTAGACTTCTTTATTGCGTTGCGAAGAGAGATCGAAGACGAAGATTTTCTGACGCAGTGCGGGCACTGGATGGTATAGACAGATAATATAAAAACCCACCGGAAGGGCATACCTCAGAAGCACCAATCTCCCCCGGCAAACATCTATCTGCACGAAGCCGACCTATGCTATGGGTAGAAAGACAAATGAAATATGAAAAAAAAAAAGCAACAACGGCTTTTCAGCCGTTGCGCGCTAGCTTGTAATTTAGGGGCTAGGGGTGCCCCTTTCTAAAACTTATATATAATAAATATAAGGAAGAATAAGGCCCTTTTTTGTTTGGAGTTTTCCCCGGCTTCCGTTTTTCAGCAGCATCGCACTGCCGCATAAACGCTGGGCTGGATGAGCTTCTCTGGAAAGGAATAAGGAATAGTGAAAAGCCATGTCACTTGGAACGGAACTGGTTGCTTATTGACTTTTTTTAGTAAGACCACTTTGCTTTGGTAAGCAAAATTCAATTCTCTTATTATTAGGCATGGTAGCTTACAAGACAAAAGCTAGCTTCTAGATGTTCTTTGCCTGAACATATGGAGGAAGCAACCTTCTGGCCTCTGTACCAGTAGTGGAGTGGCTTGCGACTTTCAATCAGAAAAGTAAAATGGAGCAAGGCAAGGGAGAAAGAAGTTGTCCCCTCTTCTCTGGTAACCCGCCGCCGGTCATATAGAGTGCTCCGCCCGCCACCGCATATGTAGAAA